TAGATCTCTTCTCTATGGCGGGAGGTTTATTTCGTATCAAGAGTGTGTTGGGGAGGCCAGGGAAAGACGGATTGGATCGAGAGGCGATGCCTATGCCTCTTCTTTATCGATAGGATTCCCATCATTTGCAGTCTCCGGCGAAGGAGACAAGACAAGGGCGAGGCACCGAACATGTTCTATCCTCAACCTCAATCCGTCATTAGTAATCTCAATCCGCCTTTCCTATTCACTAGTACACTGCGCGCTACAACTAGCAGCCCCTTTACTAGTAAGGGAAAACGCTAGCGCGCAACGGCTGAAAAGCAAGCAACTTGTTAGGGGCTTGCCCCTTTCTTATTATTAGTAGGATAGGTTTGGAACCCTATACAAGGTGCTGCTTGCTGCTCGCCCCTATCTCTAAAGGGGCTTATGCACTCCACTCGCTGCCTACTCTACTCGTTACCACTAAACGACGAAGCCAAGAGCGGAAGGAGGGACTTGAACCCTCAACCTCAGCCTTGGCAAGGCTATGCTCTACCATTAAGCTATTTCCGCCAGCTACGGTAGTGGCGAAGCACTACTGAGCAATTCACGTATCACTTGATACGGACGACTTCTGTTTTTCCGCCGGACCACACTCTTAACCTCCGATCGAGCTACGAGCACGAGTAGGTAGGCGGCTAGGGGGGAGGGGCCGGGGCTGCCTTTTCAATCAATCTCCGGCCGCTCAGTGCCGCTATTGGTGCGAGTTGTAAGGAGTCTTGGTCTCGAGTCGAGCTGGGGCGTCATTTCATTCTCGTAACGGGCACCGCAAGACCAGACAAGTTACTCCCTCGCCTCGCAGCGGTGGCATCTGTCTTTTAAGTTAAGTCATTTCCTAAGACGGCTCCTCTTATTCTAAGATAATCCAAGCAGCAGCTCCACGAGTCCGCTCGGAACCAGTCGATTCCTGAGCCATTCGTTCTCCCCTCTCGGTTGGCGTTTGCCAGCCACTAGAGCAAGTAAGAGAACCTACAGTGAATGAACTTAAAGAACCGCATGACCGGATTTCTTTCCTTGCTTCTGATCCCTAATCGAAGATGCCCAGAATCTGTTCATGCTAAGCCCGGGTAGGACGCATCTAACAGCTACTCACGAGATGGCAAAGCAAAGGTAAGAAAGGCAATTGGCCTACTCGAGACATTGAATAGTGTCAGTTTATGTTATGAGCTCCTTCTCAAGCAGCAAGAGGGCATTATAACAAAGCAAAGAGAACGGCGCATTCGAGAACATCTGTGCGGGGATATCTAAACTATTGGATTCACCGCATAGAGAGCAGTTCCTTCTCTTGCATTTGAACCCTCGGACCCGGATAAGCAGCTAACAGGGGATTCTAGCACACCTTCTGATTCAATTGCAAAGAGCGCTAGGCACCGAAAGCTTCAGTCAACACAGTCCTATCTATTTGATGTGCCGTCGGATTGTGAAAGACATGACATGCCTACATTAGTAACTAGCAACCTTCACTATGCGAAATGGAAGGGCTAGCAAGACAGTCAAGCAGTAAAGCAAGAAAGCAAGGAAAGAAAGCCGAAACCGTCACTCCGCTCTGCTACTCATACGTGCCAAAGCCAAAGATACCTGCTTCCCTTAGCCTCACAACTCATACAGAGGGAGGGGAAAGAGACTCATGCTACTTACCAATACCTAGTGTGTTTGCGGATAGATGGCCCATTACCCTTTAGAGGCAAGCCCATACCGGAGCGAAGAAAGAAGCATACCGGGCCTACTAAGTGAAGAATCATACCGAACAAACCAAGCCTGTCGAATCGAGTTCATCGACTGAGCCTGACCGTAGCGTCTCATCTCGAACTACCGAACCAAAGGGGCTGAGCCGATGCCAACTCCTTTTGTCTCCCTCAAGCATTGAAAGAGGACGGAAAGTCAGCCTAGAAAGGGAAGACTTCCTTCCGTCTTATACTCTCAAGTCTGCTACCCTCAACTCCTATCAAGGCGGGGCGAGACTGTCAACTACTATCAAGGTAGGGAGGGTAATGCTACTACCAATACCAGGTACCGGGTGAATCATATCGAGCGAAGAACCCTACCTTGCTGTCGTATCGAAGCGATCGGGGAAAGAAGCTTACCCGTGCTATTCCTGCGGAAAAGCATTTTCGCACCTTTCCTTTACTACGATAGATGACCCACTACTGGAACTATGCTATTACTGGGTGGGACTACTCTACTACTGGGAGATACTATTTTATTGACTTCTGACTGACTTACTGATCCAGAGAGAGCAAAGACTGACGGTGAGGCTTCTTTCATAAGGTGGGCATCCCTTCCTCTCCCTTTGGTCGAGTATCTTCGTTCCTTAGGGGCGAATGGACAAAAGAGGGACTGGGAGGGACGGGGAATCAAGGTCTTCCTATTTATTCAATCACAGATTTCGAGAGAGAAGGTGCGGGGCAAGACCCACTATCTGATCTGAGCAGCTTAAGCCCACCTACCTACTTTCTTTCGAACGGAGTCAACGAAAGCTTCTATTTCAACGCATGTCCAGGCGGGAAGGAACGATGAACGAACGAAGCAGATATAGTAGGAAACTCCATCAGTGCTTCTGAAGAGGCGAGGAGTGGATTCCCCATCCGGACCGATTCTTCCTACGCTAGAGCCCGCCGGCTCCCTGTAGACGGTCCCAATAGAAAAAAGACGAGCTGCTAAGCTAACATGGAACGAGTCTCTCTTCCCGCTGGTCGCCTTAGTTCGGAGTTTTGAGAGGCGAAACCAAACCGCCTTACATCTATACAGCCTCGCTTCCAACGAAAGGAATTCTGGTCTTTGCTCCTGATATTCCGAAATTGAGGATCAAGCTTTCGTGTGTCACTGATTTAGGGTTTCTCTTTATTGTCTGTAGCAGCGCGGTTGGATTCTGCTCGTTCGCGGGGGTCTCCCTTTATGGATGGAGGGTATAGCCCTAATCCTTGGTCCGGTTTTGCTGTTGAGGGTAACGAAAAGCTAAGCTCTAGGTTGGTTGGTGGGCGATCGGAATTTCACGAAAGCTGCTCGTAGAACCGACAAAGCAGCATCAAACGTGGGTGGAAAAGCATAGCCAAGCACCTGAGCGGATGAAGTTCTGTTCCTGAAAAAGAACCAAACGATAAAGGAAAAAGGTCCGCTAGTATACGCTATTAGGGCGCGGAGCTCGTTCTATACAACCATTGTCTTTGCGAAGGTTCGAACGGAATGTCGGGAAGTTCGTTCCTTAGCCTAGAAACTCACCTTTAACTACTAAAAGATCCGCTAATCAGTCTTTGAGCAGTAGTCATCAGATCTTGTCGGTCGACGCCCGCTCTCGAGTTGTCCTTGTGTGGAGCTCGACCCTAAAAGTTAACTGAGCAATTGCAAATCATGACATTCCGGAAGCTTCTCTACCGCGCCTTTGCCGCGGGGCGGGAGTAAAGTGGAATTATTCAACTTAGCGCTCGTGCGGAGTCTAGTTTATCGTGTAAATGGGGAGAAGGGGCCCCACTCGTAGGTACGCACGGAACTGCTTACTACCCGAAGGCGGAGGCAAGCCTCTTTCTAGCACTCTTCCTTCATGCCTCATTTCGGCATAGCTGTCTACAAACTGAACAGGATATCGAGATTACTCTATCCGCATGCCTACCCCTACCTTCTATCAACAGCAGTTTACATACTAAAACCAAAGGCGTCAACTCAAAGTAGGAACCGCTCCTGCACATCCGAAGCGAGTGATTTTTGAAACCCGCCCCCGCCTACTTTAACTACTAAAAGAAAAGAAGAAAGTGTTTGAGTGCATGATATAGCGCTGGCAATAGTGCTTCGTTTGAGTGCTGCTTTAGTGAAGGCAATTTAGCCTGTTCGCGGCCACTACAATTTTTCGGTAGTCGGGCAGCAAGCGCCGGTCCTAGCCTGGCAGCAGCCCTTTTATCATCCTTTCTGGGACCATTCCGAAGTGCCCGAGAAGGTCGAGTAACTCTAATTGCGAAGTTCGTTCTCGATTAGTCATGTGCGGAGGGAGAGAACGGTGCAATTGCCTCAGACCAAGTCTCATCCCCTACTCCAAGTGGCTTCACACTCTGTTCGTTCCTCTCCAACCAGTCGAGTTACTTCATACCTTCTACTTGACCAGCTTTTTCGTATTTTAAAAACCAGCCTTCTATAGGCCAAATTCAGATTAGTCTTTATGCCTATAAAGAATGACTGGTAAGCGTAAATCAACCTATCGTATCGATGAGTATCTCTGTTTTATACTTTTTTCGCCCGAAAAAGGTAAACGTTTTTGATCTTTCAATTATCGTAGGGTGATGTTCGAAATCGCTCTTGTGGGGGAGCGCTTAAACAATATGCTGCCGGCAGAGACTGGGTTCCCCGGAATGAGGCCCCGAGGGGGGAGAAGGGAAGGCTTTCCTATTAATGATGGAAGGCTTGCTAACCGGAAGGCATGGCATAGTGACGAGAGCAGGGAATCTATGATTGACCTGCCTTAGCTTGTGTTCCTCTTTCAGGTGAGGATGCAGGCGCTTTCGCTTTCGGGTTCGGTGGCGGTGACGGAAGTAACAAGGTATCGCATACCAAAAGGGCCGGTGTAGAACTAGTACCAGCAGCTATTCCTTTAACTTGGCGAGCAGCATTCATTCCCTTGCTACCAATTAAATGAAAGCTCGCTCCTCGGGTCAAGCCACTGCCCTAGCTGGCTTGGTTTGGCCCCTGGCTCTGCTCTCGCCGCTCGGCTGTTGAATGTCTATCTGGATGAGCTAGACCGTGCCTTCGAAGCTCGTTTTTCCTTCGATATGCGCGTTACGTATTCGAGGCCGATTGGTCAGTCGAAAGAATTTATAATTTTCACTTTTCTTTTCAGGATCTCTTAATAGAGGCGGGATTGGTCGGGGAATCCTTTTCTTTGCCTTAGATAGGCACGGTTTTCTTCAAATCAATGTCCAAGGTCACTTTATTCTAAGAGATTTAGCTCCGGGCATCAGGGAACTCTAGATTGAAGGCATCAAAAACAATCATAAGTCTTCTCGGGTGGAAATCATCGATTCTAAGTGCTAATAAGACAGTGCCCCTCCCCTTCAATCAGTAGGGCAAGTCAATTGGACCTTCCCTACTGGAGGATCCCGTAAGCAATAGATTCCTTCGAGGGCCGGTGCGGGATCATCATTTTGTTTCTGGGTGGTGCGATGGCCACTTGCCCTGCTTGTTCTTTTTGGGTATTAGGGCGTCGGCATTACACACAGTTAAGCACATTTTCTAAGCATCTCCGCTACTTAATAGAATCAAGAAGAGAAGAGAGCTCCCCAGATAGGATTCGAACCTAAGAACGGTCGGGCAGAAACCGACCATACTACCACCAAGATACTGGGGCGGGACAATAGAAAAAACCAATTCCAGGGGGAAAACGCAACACGGGGCGCAAACTACCGTCGAAGGAGACCAAAAAGGTATATACTATCGGTATAGAGGATAAACGTATATGGGTATATAACATAAACATAGAATATGAATTAGGCTTTTTTAAGAAATTTAAGAAAAGGCACTTTTCACTTTCTTACTTTCTGCTTTTGTTCTGGTTTCCTTGCTTCTGGTTTTGCTTTCCTCCGAGAAATTGAATCTTCGTTATCCCACTCGTGTTGTAGGGCCTTTTCTTCGGAGGATCCTATAGGTCCTAGTCTCAATTCCTACCCTTGCTCTTCTTTCTTTTCGTTATCGATGGCCTTGCTAAATCTTTGTATCATTCGATCGATGGAATTTCCCCCCTTTTTTTTCGAATTCGCTCGATTCGGAAGTAGTAAAGTCAGATTTTTAACCCCAACTTCAAAGTCAAAGGAACGGGCATTTTCGGGGACTAGCCTCCTTCCCATTAGTCAAGCAATCGATATCACCTCACCAAAGGAAACGATGATGCTACTGAATACCAAGCCAATCTAGAAATGCTAATACATATGCTTAGTCGCAGCACTTGTAAAAAGAACAAATAGAAAATTCGTACTCCGCCGCGGTAAAACTGAACTACTTTCTACTTCACGCTACCCAATCCGAACTCATGAGTGCCGGATCCTAAAAATTCTTCGACGAGACCCTAGGTTTTCCATATTGGTTTACGCCCAAAAAGACAAGAAACCACCTTCCTGGGTTTAAGAATATGCAATTGCACTCCTTCATCCATAAAGGAATTCTGTAGAAATACTAGATCTTCTTCTGTAATTCCAGTTCCGATTGGAACAAGCATTTGATGATAGAATCGCGCGAAGGTCCAGTCCGGAAACTTAGAAACGAAATTTCTGTCTATCTCATCCAAAAAATAGTAAAATAAAACCGGACGAAGAAATCGGACGGGCGGTATTCTTTCGTCGGCCCGGTTTATCCCTTTCTTGTCCAGTATCGGCGAATGCAGAAAGCTATTGACTAGATTTAGTATGAACTGATCATCGATAAGAGGCTTGATTTTGTCCAGAAGCCGCTCTCTACAAAGAATCTTAATTAATTTTGATAAATCTATAAAAAATAGGACCTGCAGATTAGACCAATTTGTTATCTCAGCCAAAAAGTGGATGGCTTGCTTATCTGTACGGAAGGCGAATGATTGTTCAAGAAAGACATTTTTTTTTAAATACGTATTTTCTGAGTGTATTAGCAAGCGAGATCAGAACGAGTTCATCTTCTAGTTTGAGACAAAGATAGAAATCCCTAAGACCATAAACGTCTTTTATACTTTCGAACCGATAAAAGCAGAGACTGTCCATCTTAAATTAAACGGAAAGCCATTAATCTCTGATTTGACCCGAGAAAGTTTATACGAACCAGTCAGAACAGCGTTTTCCATTCTTAAGAGATCTACCCTCTGGTAGATCAAATCATATTTTTGGACCGGAAAAGACATTGTATTAAATCAGAAGTATAACATCTATTGAAGATACGGCATTCGAAGGAAGAATATAGGAATATAGGTACTTCGAAGTTAACACGGCAGTATGTAGGCCCTGCCTGGCTTTTGTTTTAAACCCATTCCTTGGCTCATGAAAAAATGTGTCATGTCTTCTCTCATGACCCGCTTATAATACATTTATATGATTAAATTCATATCAACTTAAAACTGAAACTAAAAAACTCTACTCATAGGTTCGTAGAGTAGAATTGAAGGTGTACTTCAGGTGTACTATTCTCATCCCTATAGTGTGACAAGAGGAACAATCGAAAAAAGCCGGACCAGTAGGGTATCTCTTTGAATCCTTAATATGGTGACACCCCCGATTGTACCAATTGTACCAACCTACATATGTCTCTCCTCCATCAATCGGTACTAGTTATTGTCATTTTGATTCCTTGACTTGATTTGTCCGATGAGAAATGCGAAACGAAAGAAGGATCCTCCTGCTGGGAATTAGATCCTAATCCTTCTTTGTCCCCCCCCCCTTCACAGAGATGAATTGATCGATTCATCGGATCCTAGGTCGGGACTGACGGGGCTCGAACCCGCAGCTTCCGCCTTGACAGGGCGGTGCTCTGACCGATTGAACTACAATCCCAGGAAAATTAGGTGTACAGCCTAAAAATTCTTATTTTTTTTTCTCATTGGCGAACCATTTAGTTTCGCCGTGTTGTAACAGAGACACGAATGATATACTAAATTATTAGAATAATATATATATGCAGTAAACTCATAGTGGGCTAATTCATGAATTGAATCAAATGGTTTAACTAAGCGGTAGAGTCACGCTCTTTAAACGCCCTAAGAAATAGGCGTAAGTCATCGCCGATAAATAAAGGGCTTATATATTTTCCACGAAACTCCTGTCTTACTTAGTCTTCATTTTTCAGCAGAGAATATATAAAAAGGTAACCGCCGGGCGAGTAGTTTTTTATATTAGTTTTTAAGTTGAATGTTCATTCTGATGATAAGTAGTCGATTAGGAGAACTGCTACGTCACTACAGGGTATACTCTTCCTTTCCTCATCTTTCATTATTCATATATTTTTTATGTCCTAGGACATATTTCTTTTAGATACCCATTATGAATCGCCCGCCAAAGTCTTCCTACTTCTCCAATGTTCCCCGAAGAGAAATCAATCAAAGTGGACCTGAATTGAATCATGACTATATAAGCTATTCTTATATTAAGATTCGATATAGATGAAATCGTGGAAGCGGACCTTTGATTTCCTTGGACCACGTAAGGTAAGAATTCGTCGTCCGATTGAATCTTCTTGTTCCTGAATGCTTCATAGGAATCCATCGCTATTCCTTTCTTCCACCGAGAAAGGTTCATTCCGAGTCACAAGAGCCATTTTTTTTTGAATGCATTTTTCTTTTCGTTATGGTAATGCAATGCAAGAGGTCTCGGAAATCAGGTTGTTTCTGATGATGAAAAGAGCTTTTTTTATGTTATGTGAAATTGAAGAAAACCCGATATTTAAAGGTCGGTAATGTTAGAAGACGACTGTCGGTATCTGATGGTAAGTAAGATACCTACGGTCGGTATATCTTTGAAAGCTCAGACGGAGAGAATAAACGGACTCCTCGAGGGCTACTTAAGGCACTTTAGTGCAAACCAGAAGGACTGGAGCTGTTGGATGTTGCTCAGTGCTGCTATAAATTACAAAAAGCTCTGCGTCGAACTTCAGCCCCTTCGAGTTGGCCACGGGGCAACAGCCTCTGACGCCCCACACCATTGCGGCAGGAGGGGGCTTGCCCATCAGCCTACTTTGCCAAGACGTGGCAGGAGCGCAACGACCTAGCCCAAACCTACTTAAACAACCTAAATAAAGGCTTGGCCCGGTCTGAAGGAAGAAGAAAGTAGACCTTGTAGAGAAGCGGATAGGAGAGGTAGCCTATAGACTCAAGCGATCAGCTCGGTGAAAACTCACCCCGTATTCCATGTGAGTCAGTTGACTTCGATTAGACCAGACCGACCCAGAGAGGAACGTGCCCACGAGGGCACCACCAGATGTTGTAGATGAACTTACTAAAGAAGAAAAAGAGTATATCATAGCTGACCGCAGCACCATGGGCTAGCCCATACACCCACTGCACGAGTAGAATACTACTTAGTCAAGTAGAAGGGCCAACCTGAGAGCGAGGCAAGCTGGGAACGGGCTGAAACTTACCTTACGATTGATTCGAAGACCAAGTCAGAGACTACTGGACGTCTCGCAGAGCGACTCTCAACGAGGACGTTGAGACTTTTCGAAAAAAAAAATGTTTTTTTGGGGGCTTAATCCGCCTTTACTAAAGATCAAGGAGTACACTTGTATTCCGGGGAAAGAAAGGTTTTTTTTTCAAATCCAACTGATTAGATCCTTAGCGCAAGCGCTAAGTAAGCCCTAAAGTCTACTCCCTTAGCACAAGTACTAAGCAAGGAAACTCCCTGTAGGTCGATTCAATTACATCGAACCTCGGGTTATAGTTAAAATAAATCTATCAAAATGGGTAGAAGCACAAACAAAAGGAGAGAGGAAAAGTAGAAAAAGGGGGGAGGAGACTAGCCTCAATACTTCCCCCTGGACGAGAGGTGCACCTAACCCACCTACCCACTCATCAATCACGGTGTTCAGCTGACTTGCACTGATAGACCCCTATTGTATTGGAATTAGGCGCCCATCTTTTTACTGTTGTCAACTAATCTCTTCAATGTTCGATTCTACTCTATGTTAGAACATTTCTGTGAATGCTATTCTGATCTAAGTGGTCTTATTCTGTGTCCCGTGCTAGGAAGCATTATTCCTCTTTTCATTCCAAATTCAAGAATACGACCGATACGATTGATTGGTCTGTGTGCCTCTCTTATTACTTTTTTGTATTCCCCTGTTCCTCGGATACAATTCGATCCTTCTACGGCCAAATCTCAATTTGTGGAAAGCCTTCGATGGCTTCCTTATGAAAACATCAATTTTGATTTGGGTATAGACGGTATCTCTTTATTCTTCGTGATATTGACCACATTTCTGATCCCTATTTGCATTTTAGTAGGTTGGTCTGGTATGAGAAGTTATGGGAAAGAGTATATTACAGCATCTCTAATTCGTGAATTTCTAATGATCGCCGTGTTCCGCATGCTGGATCCTCTACTATTCTATGTTCTTCCCGAAAGCGTGCTAATCCCTATGTTGTGCGGAGCTGAGCATCTTCTATTCGCTGGGATAAAGCTTTTCCTCTGCAGGGGCCTTGTGCAGGAAACCCCCTACGGGCGGTCGTCCGTCGTCGTAAAGTAGTCCCCGCGAAGCTTTCGGGAAGAGGGGTAGTCTTGTGCGTAAGCATAGCATTTCTGGTCGAACCCGCCCAACCCAACTAAGACGAACCGAACCTGACAGACACATCTTTTTCCTTTTGGGAGGGTACTCCGACTAGGGGGTACCTCGTAGGACCTCGACCCGCCTACTCGGGTCTTGTATGGATATGCAGGAAGGGGTGCTCCTAGGTGTGTGTAGGGGTTGTGTTTGTTCGCGAGAATGGATTCCTCGTCAAGTCAGTTTGGGGGGTGTGGACACACTTGCGCGAATTCGGGTAACGGCTACAAGGGAGAAATCGAAAGGAAACTGTACCCAACCAGGGATGGACGTAAACTCGTAAGCTACCGAGGATAGGGATAATCGTCCAGGTCTTATTGTGAAACAAAAAAGCCGCCCCGCCACAGCAGGCGGGTTGGTTCCTCTCTGTCGTCGCCGGGGAGCTCTTGGTGAGGAGACCTTAGGATAAGTTGCTAAAACAAACGGGAGGGGAGGATCGACCCGTTCAGTAGAATTCCGAAGAAAGACTGTTGGCAGCAGGTGGAGACATTTCTTTGGCCCCCTTAAAAAGGAAATGCGGGCGCTCGGTAGAGGGTTCGAGAATAGGGTAGGGTCCTGCTTCCCAACGAGCCCATTTTTTTATTTGGAAGACGGGCGGTTCGAAAGGCACGGTTTTCAGTATGTCTCCAGATAGGGCCCCCCACTAGTCCGGCTAGCTAGTGAGCGGTTCTTTCGGGCGAGAAGCGGGCCGGGCCCTACGGGCGGGCATCTCCCGCAACGCAAGCTGCATTGTTCGCCACCACCCGAGAAGCAAAAGATTCGAGAGTCCAGGCTTAAAATACATGCATAGATAGTGGTCTAATGACAAGGGCCGACGACGGAAGCTCGGGACGGAGCCGTATGATGCGGAAGTCTCACGTACGGTTCCCTGAGAAGGGAGTGGCTACCTACTGGAGCTTCGACCAACCACCACCGGTCAATTCCGCTTTGGGGCCACCCCTTACTCTACCATTATTATAGGGGTATGGGGTTCGAGACAAAGAAAGATCAAGGCAGCATATCAGTTTTTCCTTTATACTTTACTTGGATCTGTTTTTATGCTATTAGCTATTCTGTTGATTCTTCTCCAAACAGGGACCACCGATTTACAAATATCATTAACCACAGAATTTAGTGAGCGGCGCCAAATCTTTCTATGGATTGCTTCTTTCGCCTCTTTCGCCGTCAAAGTGCCTATGGTACCAGTTCATATTTGGTTACCCGAAGCTCATGTAGAGGCACCTACGGCAGGATCCGTCATCTTGGCAGGAATTCCTTTAAAATTGGGAACCCACGGGTTTTTAAGATTTTCAATACCCATGTTTCCCGAAGCGACACTTTGTTCCACTCCTTTCATTTATACTCCAAGCGCGATTGCTATAATATATACTTCCTTGACCACTTCAAGACAGATCGATCTTAAGAAGATCATTGCTTACTCCTCAGTAGCCCATATGAATCTGGTGACTATTGGTATGTTTAGTCGGGCGGCGGCCGTTAGGTCACCTATTTTTAGTTATGGACACACAAGGCCAAAACATGTGTGCCGGGCGTGCGACCCATCAACCTACTAGCAATGGGGGAGAAAACATAGCATGTCGCAACAAAAGCTTGATTCAAGGCGTCAGCAAAACATTGCCGTCTGTTCCAAAAACAAAAGCCCCTTAGCGCCCCGGGACGGGAGTGGGGGACACCCTACGCGCAGGCAACAGCAGCACCGGCTCTACGAAGTCAGAATCGAATCTTTCTGTTGGCTTTCCCGTGAATAAGAATTCAAGGGCTAGAAGCTCTAGCTTCGCCTGCTTCTTATTATGGTGGCTATGTTGGCGTGGCGGAAATGAACGAAAAGCGAGATGAACGTGCTATTTTCAAATCGATTGATAGATAGCCTGATCCGTTCTGATAGATCGAAAGAGTAGGAATGATAGAGAGGGAATCCATCAATAATAAGGGGAAATCTCCTATTTCTATCTATTGATAAGACAACTATCTATTCTTGATCCATCAGAAAGAAATCGATATGTATCTGATGGAGTCTACATCGTACGTAGAGCGCCCAAGCGCTTTTTGGGCCAGCTCAGTTCTCTTATCCATCGGTCCAATGCACTGGGCTCATCTCATGGAGGGAAAAGCCAAAATGTAGTTGTGTTGTTCGCCGCCTCGACGCATTCCCTTCTCTCCCCGGCATCGTCCCACACAGAAAGAAAGAGCGCAGAGCCCCGGCCCGACCTGTAGGTCCGCTAACGTAAAGCGAGGAGTTGAGCCTGAACTGGCGAACCGAAGTCACTTTCGGAACCATACTTCCTACAGCTAACACGTGTCCAGTCCAGCGGGAACGCGCAGCGCAAACGAACGTAAGCTGCTATACCGAATCCCCCGCTGGCCATCGGGGACCGAGTGGTAAGGCCATGATCTGCAGGGGAACGGATCACTCATTCTTCCATTGGGGACAGGTGCACGAACGACAACTCCAAACGTCACACATCCGTCGCCTACCTACCGTTTAGGTGGCACCAGCGAGATCCAGCTAAGGTAAGGAACTTCGTGTCGCGGCTGCTCCACTCCGCCGCGGTCTCATGAACTGAACTTCGTTGCCTTCCCGCGCGCGAAGCGAATGGGCGCTGTGCTGTGGGTCAGTTTCGGGGCGGGGGGCGAAGAGAGACCAGAAGAATGATTCATTTGGATCGACGAGCTTTTTCAGCCCCAAAACTAAGAATCAATGGAATGTCTGTCTATCCATGAACATCTATTCTATCTGTATATCTAGGGGATCTCTCTATACATATAAAATGGTTTTATGGCATGATATGATCGCCTAGCCGTAGCCGCATATCCGCTGCGCTCAATATGCGGGATTTCTGTTGGATCAGATCTTTCGCTTTGACGGAAGCTTTTTTGGACCTAGCGAAAAGGACTTTCAGCCTTCGCGCAAGCAAGCGCGAGAGAAGCAAGCAAAGTAGAAGCTTTGCCAGAAGCAAGACGAGGAAGCAGAGCTGTCGTATAAGCCCCCCGACCTAAAAAACTAAAATACAACAGTCGCGACCTACTTTGATTCAAAAGAAAGGCGAAGGGTTTGGCAACAAGCAAGCGGCTTTCTATCATAGTTGCAAGGGTTCCAAACCTTAACTACTTAAGTTAAGTACCAAAGGCTGCTTTCGGTTGGTTTCATAAATAAATAAGGGGGCTGTTCACTACAAGCTATCAGCGCTGTCTTAGATTGAACGGCAATAAGATAAGTCGACGTTCAATCTCTAAGGCGGGTTTCCGCTGAGAACGGAATAGTGTTCGTGTCCAAAGGTGAACAACGCCCTAGCTTCTAGAGTTCGCTGCTTTTCCCAGGCCGGAGAAGGGCTTATACTGCTCGCCTTTGTTTGATATGTTCATTCACAGTACCAATACAAACTAAAACTACACCAAAGTGGAAAGGCCCCTATAGAAGCTAGAAGTAGCCTCTAGTAGTCTAGTAGTCGGCCTAACCAAAGCGTCACGACAACAGAAAATAAATGACCCTTATGAATGGAATCTTAAGTAGGGGGCTTAGCCCGCCCGCCTACCAATCAAAGAGGCTGAGAGTAAGCGTAAGCTCACCCGTAAGCTCTTCGAGCTTCCCTTCATTCGCTTCGCGGGAGCCGCACAACACATAGCTGGAAGTCAGAGGGCCCATACTACCTGCCTAACCCCTCGCTCCGAGGGACCGTAGATCGGAAAACGCCTTATAAACCACCCCATTCATCTAAAAGAGAGGGGAAGGGGCCTATGTATTTGCATGACTCCTGCAGATTTTACCCTATCTACACCCGGAGCCAATCCCCTATCGGTCCTGCCACCACGCCGCAGAACGGGAGCTCGTGTGGAACCTTTTCTTTCTGGCGTAACAGCGGTGGAACGTAACAAAATATTACGGTCGCGTAACATAAGGGCCGGAGGTACGGTAAACTCGGCCAAAATATGACACCCGAAGGGCCCGGCGCGCACAATCCTATCCTATCCGAGTCCGAGTTTACCCCTTGCACTTCGGACAGCCGTCCGTAGCATCATAAGGAGGACCCCCCTTTCGAGGTAAAAAAATGGTACGGTACATAGGAGGCCGGTCTTTCTCAACGTGGTGTATAGCACGAAAAACCTTTCGATACAAGATAGGGCCGTTCACATGAAAGAAGATAATCGATCCTTTCTTCTCTTCTTTCTCTTTCTCGAGGGGGAACATTCGGGCGCATTTAGAAAAATCCTCCACTGCATCCAGGATCACAAGTGGAACGCTAAGCAGGGGGGGGAGGGGAAGGGCTTGGGCCTACCTATCCCGATAGGACCTCATAAAGGAACGGGAGCTGTTGAGAGGTTCCATATTGCCGAGCCGAAGGGCAGCACTTCTGTACGTGATCGTAGTATGTCACGTCGTCTCGTCCCCGCTGCATTGAAGAGTACCTATGCACTATTTCCGGTTCACTGATAAGGAAGATAGAGTTGGGGTGGGGGTCTACGATGTGATACTTAAAGTATGACCCGGGGAGATACATGCTAACTATGGGTAGAAAGCAGGAACCTTTATGTAAATAATTTCGGGGGGTTACAGATCTCTTATACTACCATCGATCGACAGAGCGGAACGACCAGAAAAAAAAAGTGAAGTTAGAAAGCCGTATGATAGGCGGTAACTATCTTGTACGGTTCGGGGGGTAATCGGCGTACTCCGATCAGTGGGGGGGAATCTTTGGCTCTATCGAACATACAGGGAATTGGAGGTAGCATTCCACCGATGTTAAGTCATGGACTGGTTCCTTCAGCCCTTTTTCTATGTGTTGGTGTTCTATATGACCGACATAAGACTCGACTTGTTAGATATTACGGAGGTTCAGTGAGCACCATGCCGAATCTCTCTACCATTTCCTTCTCTTCCACTTTGGCCAATATGAGTTCACCTGGTACTAGCAGCTTTATCGGGGAATTTCCCATCTCAGTAGGAGCTTTCCAAAGAAATAGCTTAGTAGCCACATTAGCAGCGCTTGGGATGATTTTAGGCGCGGCGTATTCCCTTTGGCTATATAATCGTGTGGTTTCTGGAAATTTAAAACCCGATTTCCTCCATAAATTCTCCGATCCAAATGGCAGAGAAGTTTCCATATTTATACCTTTTATTGTTGGAGGGGCGACCGTCCGTTGAACTACCAAAGAAAAAAGGGTAAACCAAATGTGATCATGACATTGTAGGTGCTTGCGATGGGGCGGATGCGACTTCCCTCAGTTGGTTTGGGTGGCATAGCCCGTTGCAGAAGTCCCCCCCTTTTTGATCCATTTCTTTAGTCTTTAGGGATTTACTTTACTAATAAAATAAGGCTCGCGCAGGGGCGCTCACATTTTTTGGCTGAGCCGTATCTTGCTGGGTGGGACCGAGAGAAAGAAAGGACGGGGGGCAACCATGCATGGTACTTCTCGACCGTGTCTCCGAGGGACAGTTGAACGAGCGACTCATGAATGCTGCCGGGTTGGACGAGCCAATAACTCGAACGCGTTCGGTCTGTTTTTTGAGCAAGAATCACAGCGTTACCTTACCTTCACCATGATACGGACTCCAAGTTCTTATGGCAGAGCGCGAGGAGATTTATCATCAATATGATGATGGGAATGGAAACCAGAAGCACGACCGGGGTCCAAGATAATAAAACCATCAGTAACAGTAACGTAAGCATGAGACTTTTTGGTAGTACCGGTGAACCAGATGGCCGCGGCGATGGAATCTGGGACGGAGGACTCGTAGTATCTCTCTAGATCTGGCAAAAGCGAAAGACCCCCTAACGTAATTCGAATGGGGGCTGACCTGACCGCTGAGCCCACTCTGGCCTCGCAGGGCGGGCCCCTGTGGTTTCGAGCTGGAGCTGCCATAGCTTATGGCTAGAGCAATGGGAGGGGGCCCCGCGGAGCTTTATTAAAAGCAAGGACCACTACGGGAGGTCAAACCAAGGACCTATGGAAGTCGGGGCTCGTCCCCGGTCAATATTGGATCAAACAATAGAGGGCCGTAGCACTGACCTCTTTTTTTTTTTTATTGATTCAATACAATAGGGGAAAAGATCGTACAGTTCCCTACCGAGACAACAGAAACTCTCAACGGATCCTCCGCGCGCTGGGCATACCTCTTCTGTGCGTCTTTCTCGTGGCGGGAACAGAACAACAGGGAAAGACCCGGCCGACCTGCCGCTCGAGGGCGAGCTTTATTTAAGAGAGAATGGGGAGTGAATCGAAAGGCTTCCGTTTTCGTTCTTGGTTTTGGGGGGCTTTCGGACTCCTCTCGATCTTATTCGTAGTTGGGAAGGGGGAAGGAGTCTAAATCAATGGACATTAATGAACCATCATTGATGGACGTTGCACATGACACGATCAATTCGACTCAAGGTCCGGCGCTAATAGAAGTTGCTGACTCTCCTAGTAGCGAAGGAAAAAGGCAGGGCTTTTTTCGTAGTAATAGTGGGCGGGTCTCATGAGATCTATGCCGGCCGTCGGAATCAAATGAAGGGGTCGAAGGACCATTCGATTCATTAAGGGGCATAGATCTAGGCCTATTTGTTTGGTCAATCACCAAAGGCGGGGGGGCCGGGCCTGAATTCAGACCAGACCAGACTCTTCTTTATTTGAGCTGCTCCCACGCACGCAGACCGGAAGATCTCAGTTGTCCTGGACTGGACAAGTACGTAGAGATCTTCGTGGGACCGGGGAGGGAGTCTCAATCGATCTTTTCTAGGATTCCTTATCACGCCACGCACGGAGATCTTTCCATTGATAGATAAGAGGGCTCCCCCCTTGAACAAACTCTTAAAGGTTTACTACCTGCCTCTACGGAAGAGGTTTACTTTGTACCGCCCGGAGGTCATATAGATCGAAACCCGGAGCGATAAGAACGAAAGCCCTACCCACAGCTACAACTACTGGCGCTTCAAAAGGCTTAGATTCTAAGGGCGCTACCGCTTCTTCTTCCTCTCCCTTTGGTCGAGTATCTTTAAACCTCTCCCTTACTCTAACAAGTAAGCAAGGAAACTCCCTTAGCACAAGTACTAAGCAAGGAAACTCCCTGTAGGTCGAGCACTTCGTTCCTTTTTTTAGGTCGTGTAATAGGGAGGTGTAAGCCTCGAAAGCCTTTAGTACTTCGGTAGGGCGAGCAGGAGCAGCCCTTAAACCAAAAAAAGGGTTTGGAACTCTTCCCGTATTTCTGCATTTCATTCTCTATTCGGCCCGCCTCAAACAAAATGAGAAAAAAGGAGAGGACTATTGATTCGAAGTCACTACGAAAGGGTCGGTCAATAGCATAGCTCTTTCTTTCCCCGGTCTCCTTTCGAAGGAAAGGCCTTCGCATTCCTAATCCGGTAGGGGGCCGGACGGCTTTGTTTGCCCCAGCTTGGCGAATCGCATCCCCGCGCAACGACATTCTTTGTGCGCCCCTTACCGTTCTCGCTCAGTCTTTGCAACGGCTGGGGAGGCAGTCGTAGAAGCGAAGCCTATCGCCACGCCGACCATCAAATACGAGATTGGGCCCCTTCTCAAAGATTTGATGGAATGGCCCAGCCCGCCCAAGAGCGCTTATGTCATATGGGAACTCATGGCTGGAAACAATCCTTATGGTTTTGATATCCGGTAGGAATAAAAAGAATCAAAGTCCAGGTTGGTTGGTGAGCCTAGTGATAGGAGACTATCTAGCTTGGTTCGGAGAGCACTTGTTGGGTTAAAGATTTTTTTGTTGCTTAATGTTACGGCCTAAATGCTGAACTATTGACCCTACTTGTTCGGATGGGTGTTCACCCCAAAGTGTTCCCGGACTGCATGCATACATCCGTAAGTAACTTAGTGCAACATGGCAAATTTCATTGAGAGGAATCAGCAAAGAAAAGAAAAACGGGTCAACATCTTAATGTGTATTTTTGAGAAAATGTCCTCGGGCTGAGGAGTGTCCACATAAGTTCGTTGAGGTGTCTACACAGGAATAAAAACCTATTTTATATTCTGTCGAGAGTTCGGATTGCTCCACCTAAGTAGAACGAAAAGGAGGAAAGCGAAGCTTCTGGCTCCCCCCTTGAAGCTTCGCTTCCGGTAGCTTGCTTACTCTCCTAGTTAGAAGAAGGCTCCTTGGCGAATTCTTTAGATCTGGGTAGAGTCTCGCTCAGTAAAGAGAGTTGTAGATTCGTAAGATCATGATAAAGTCCCCTTTACTTGATATTCTATTAGTAAAGCGCTAGCGAGTCCCAAGGTTCGTTCATTAGTAAGTTGTCGAAAGGTATTTCGTAGCCCTTTCATTTTATTTAATAGAATGGGCAAGTACTTTTTCTATTAGCGGTGATAGCCTGTTTAGATAAATTAAGATAGGTAAAGTGAAAGACTCTTTCGGGTGTAAGACCTAGCCTTGTGAGTAGAAAGAGAAAACCACTTCTTTTCCGGGAAGCGCTAGTTAAAGTGAAGGAAGTTAGGGTGCGACACAACGAGAATGTCTTGTTCTAGGCGCTTGGGCGAGTAGCGGTAAGTGAAGTAAGTTAAGGAAATCAAAAAGTGCAACAAGTGGTTGATTGACAAACTATTCTGGTAAGCACAGGTTCTTATTGGTTCCTAAAGCTCTGGACCTCGAAGCCCCTATCACGTAAGGCGTTTGATCAGGCGCCTACTCCTCGAACTTCCATTTCAATGTGTCTTTCCGGTATGCCTTTTCCCGGTAAGAAGTAATTGGAAAGTAGATAGGGAAATCTAGGGTTCAATGTCCCCTATGTTGAAGAAAGGTTTGGAACCCGGTCTTTCATAGATAAGGGTCTAGTCTCACTCCTTCTATCGAGGGGTTTTCCCTCTCTTTTCATTTAGCTTTCTGCTTCAAGTTCGCCAGCGATGGAAATCTTTCTCGACTCACAGATAAGGGATGTATGATTTCCGAACCTTAACAAAAAGGATTGAGCTCCGCCTAACCGGGGCTAGGCTAGTTTCAGTGTTTGGTTCCTGGGATGGGAGTCACAAGGCTTTAAAGAAGGCCGAGGAGCGGGGTTGAACGAGATTCGCTTTGGTTTTTATGCTTTGACCTTGCTCATATATCAAGGCTGAGTCTAACTCCTTATGTCTCGGAAAGACAGATGTGCTTTCTGATACACTGGACTAAGGTGACTAACCCACAGGACCAGAGATGAGACAGAGACTGAGACAACGATTTGTCGAAGACACTGTGCCCGAATCAAGGAAAGCAACTGTGCCTGAGAAGAAAGAGATATTGATTTTTAACAGCCTTAAAGAGATAGGGGTGCCGCAAGCCTAGGTCGCCAAGCCTAAGCCCCCTGACAGAGAGTATGGATCACTATGTCTCAAAAATGCGTCTTGCTTAGGTTGAAGCAAATGCCAGTATAGTTGCTGTTCTTATGCCGCTATTAGTAGATCAAACGCTCTTCTTTCTCTGATCTTTCGGAGTAGATCTTTCCTTAGTCGAGTCAGATCCGCACCGCAGGTTAATCTCTCGTTTTTTGGAGCTTTACTTTACTAATAAGGGCTCGCTGCCCCTATATGCTTCAAGCTCGTATCTTTGCATCTTGCCTTTAGGTTTTTTCGAGTTGCATGCTGATGAGCTCTTTCCCTCGGGTTCTGTGACTCGAGTAACAAACAGGAGCTCTACGCTAGAGCACAAAAGAACGGCATCTCTCTATCGGATTGCCTTACCCCGACGGTATTTGTATCGGTATCTCGTTCTGATAGACTTGCTTGCGCATCTTGTCTTTGGTTTGATACACTTATAGTCTAGTGGCAAGATCAATGTCTTTTATTGGCTTCTCTGTTCCTGGAACAATAAATCCTCTTTTCCGTCTCTGTCTTTTTAAAATAAAGACCTATTTCTGTCTTCTCGGGCAGTGGATTTGCCAACTCTATTGCTCTTATATCGGTCTTCCTTCCTCTCCTTATCAGTCGAGTACCTTCGTTCCTCTTCATTTCATCTTGCTTTTTACCTTTGGTTTGTTTCTTCTATTTCCCCCTGTGCTTCCGCCTCGAGATCGTGCCTTTTTTACTCGACTCGCTCCCTGCTCAAAAAAGAATATCTTATTCCGCAACTCGGGTCGATATGTTTGGGAGTCATGGTCACATCATGAATTTTTCTACCTGTCGCGCTCGCGTCATTCGCTGGCCAGTCGGGAGGATAGTACATTCCAACTCACATGCTTCCCAAACCAAGACTCGGGGGCAACAGCGCGACTGCTAAATCGACTGGATCTGGATCATCCGGAACTACAGCTAAATCTCTGACTATGGCGACTAGGACTCTCTTTGGATCACGATTTCAAAATGCCTGGATCGCTCTTCCGGGCCGGGTCGAGCCTTTCAATAGTGCATCGTATGTAGTAGTAGCGAGCAGTTCCTTCCCGGATCGAGAAGCTTGAGCAAGAAATTCCCCCATACAGATAGAGGCGCCTATAGCCTTGCCTCTGGCTTTGCCCCCTTATCTACTACGGGTGAATCTCTTCGATCCGGAGTTTCACTATCCCTAAAAAAAGGCTTTGCTGCCCGCCACTGGGCCGACTTAAATGCAATAGGTCCCTCTCTATCCGGGTCCTCACCCTCAACCGGAACTCCTGCGGGTTAGAGAGATGGAGCTACTGAAGCTGCTCCCTCTGCTTCTGGAACTGTAAAAGGGTTGGGGGGCAATCACTTTTTAGATCATGGCTTGTAATCCTGGAGCCTTTCCCTTGACAACCGAGCTTGCCTAAGGACGGCGTAGAAGAGAAAAAGTCTAGGATTGAGATCTGAGCAGGAATTTTTCCCAGGTGAGTGGCTACGTTTTAGGGTGGTAATTATTTGCTTGGTCGAGCAGCTGCCCTTGGCAAGGAAGGAAAGGTGTTCCATAGCATCTGGGGCCGAGGCCCTGTTCTGCTTACTACAATTAGTGTAGCACCTTTATTTTCAGGGCTTACTTAGGAGAGTACCGCTGCTATTGTTTGAGTATAATCCTGGTATCTTTCTACAATCGTCTTTGTAGCTCCTGTTGCTTTCGTTCCTCTCCCTTTGGTCGAGCTACTACGTTCCTCTGTGCTGTTGGTTTTACCCTGCCTGGTAACGGGTCCTTGAATATTCTCAGGTTCCGATTGTCGAAAAAAAAACCAGCTAAGTGATTTTGTCCTTCCTCCATCTCGAGTGGAAAACCTATCGAGGCAGGAGAATGCATTTTTTAGCTTTACACCGGCCGCTTCGGGAGGTGCAATTGCACCACCTTAACGCGAAGTAAGGGTCATCAAGGACAGGTGAATGGATTAACGTTCCTAAAAGGACAGGAAAGGTAGTTTACTTGCTTACTTGTTAGAGTAAGGCCTTATTCACAGGAAACTTTGGAGAGGGTCGACCAGTCCATTTATCATCCCACCACTCACCCAAGCAAGCTCAGGAGTTCAGGTGCTACAGATTAGCTGCTTGAAGCCCGATCGTCAGTCACTTCCACCGAAGAGATATTGTTTTTGTCCTTCTCGGGTTCCAGTCCAACCTTCTGCTGCTGCCCCCTTCCTCTCCTTATCAGTCGAGCCACTTCATACCTCTACTTAATTTAAGACTTTCTGGTCCAGGCCCTCAGGCTTACACAAGTCTAATTCTTCCGCTACCGATATTGGATCTGAGCCTTCCTTGAAAGAATCGCAAACAAAGAGTCAATTGCTTAGCTTATCGAGAAGAGGAGATAGTATGAAATTTAAATTTCAATGTGACTCCGGTATTCACCATCCGATGCATGACTAATGTCAACTGAAATGGAAGGATTTTCTTAATGGCTGCTTATCATATTCTTAGTCCACTACAGACTTGGAAGCTTGGTCTTCCCTTCTCACCCAATGGAGAGGAGATAGGTATGCGTCAGAAAGAAAGAGTATAGAGTTGAATCACATTGTGAAAGACCATTTCGAGAGGCATAGACGTCACAATGAGACCGGGATCTCATAGGCCGACTAACGGCTAGCTGAACCAGTTTCAAGGACTGGATTCCTCCTGGGGTTGGGATAAGTTGAATCAGTTCTATTTTCATTTCACTACTTCGAATTCGGGGATCTAAAAGAGTCTAGAGTAGGTCCAGATTCCTCCTTACCACTCTTCCGCTACTGGGATGAACTCTGCGTCGCAAATCGGTTGCAGCTTTAGTTTAGCTACAATAGTCGCTAATCCGCTATTGACAATGATGGCATACTTCACTAAATCAGTCTAAACGATGCTTGTTGCGGCGAATCCGCTTTTCAAGTAAATAGAGCACGCAAGAAGCTGTCCAGAGTAGAGTTAGGGGAAGGCGAGGTCAGTCCAGTTACAGGTTACAGGTAAGCTCATGAATGCCTTAGCTAAACTTGAGTTAATACCTCTTGAAAGCTTTCAAGGGAGTTCAGTTAGCCCTTTTCCTTGGGAATGAGCTGGATTTAGTTGCTTGTACTGGGGATTGGCTTAGCAGGAAGATTGGATATGATTCTACTCGAGGAAATCTGTTCTTACTTTATAGTGAATAGTGAAGATGGACTTACTAAGCGCCTAAGCGCAATGAAAAGACTGGGATTGACGGATTTGGCATGCCTAGCTTTATGGTAAATCGAATAGATAGAGTAGATACTGAATCTCATTCCTTATGAATTGCATGGTTCATTCCAATTCCAGTCTTTAGTCAGTCAAGGCATTCGGAAAGCAGGAGATCGATCCGCTCTTACGGATCCGCTGCTAGCCTTCTTGGAAGCTAGAAAGAAAGCTACCCTTCCCCCCTGTAGCTATCTAAGGTTTGCCTGTAACCTTGCTTTACCTCCTTGCTCTCTATCGGCTAAAGCATGAAGGAGCTGTTACAGAATAAGGTCTTACCGAATCAGCTGTTACAACCTATTCTCCGCATGCCATGTCTGTGCTTTACTGCCTTACTTGACTCTATAAAGCATTTTCCTGATTCTAGCGAAAGTTCCCCGAGGGAATGATAGGAGAGAAAGCTCATCTCATTACTTAGGTTGAGTTAATAGCACTTTTCAGGGATCGAAGTCAAAGGATGGGAGCAAGTTCAGTGAACCGAGGGTCAGAACAGATGGGTCTTATTGGTTGGCATGGCTTGAAGGGAACTAACCTGTACCGATAGCAAGGGGAACTCAAACTCGATTTAGCTTTCTACCACTGGCTTCTCCTATCTGAAAAAGGAAACTCCTAATCTAATAAGATAATACGCTATCAGATAATAACCTTCCTCAAAGGACAGATCTGGGGCACTCTCCAATACCCTATCATGTCCCGAACTAGCCTTCCTTGACGGAGACAAAGATAGAGATAGCTTTCTTGCCCTATCCCGAGCTAGCCTAGAACCCTAAAACCCACTTGCCTATTTGGCTCGTAGAGAAAGCCTATTCTAGGATGCTGCCATATACGAGATTCCCAGCCATTTAGGACATACACATATAGCGAAGGAATCCAACCCCTCCTGTTACACAGGCTACAAGGGAACTCTCAACGGGCAATAAAAGAGGAAAAAACTTCAAGTAGATCGATCCAAACTCACAATGGAACTAGCTCGCAAAGAAGGAGCAGGAATGTCACTGGCTTGGCTAAAAAAAGGGGAAGCCCACCAGTTATTTCTTATGGAGGGTTCGTTCCTCTATCTCAATAGAGAGGGATTCATAAAAGCAGTAGCAAAATAGGCTTAGGCTTGGGGCGAGAGAGGACCCTACATCGGTGTAAACGATTGAGTTGGATCTATGAGCTTACTCATACTAAGAAATGAAAACTTTCCCTAAGTACGAGGATGGATTAGATTCTTGAAGTCTCCCTTCTGAATATCGTAAGAAAGTAGCCGAATTGGAGTACCTTTAAAAAATAAACTTTCTAAGCCAGAGAACTAAGACAAGAGAAAGATCGGATTCTAAATAAGCCCTTTCTCTCCATCTCAGAAGGAGAGCCTTAACGCCCTTGGCTACGAAAGAAGGCGCCTCTCCTCTCCTTTCAGTCGAGTTACTTCATACCTTGAACCAGAGCTAATTAGATCTTCCCCTTTCTCTGGGTACACAGAAGACCAACTAAAAGTACCACGACCGAAAGTAAACAACAATGAAATTCGGTAAAAATAGTAGAAGGCCATCAACCACCTATGTAATGGGTGAAGCAACCTCTCCATAAGTGGCTGGCGACAGTTTTGTCTCAGATACCTATGGATGGCACTTTCAACCAAACCGGTCGTTTGGACCGCCTGGTTGGCAACCGAACGGTTTTCTCCGTGGATTTGAAATCGGCTACTGATAGGTGGCCGTATCTCTTCCAACATGCTCTTTTAGATGCATGTTTCGGGCTAACGTTTGCGACAGGTCTTTCTCACCTGCTGTCAGGGCACCCATTCTATGTTCCGTGGGTAAGAACCCCGGATAGTCTGGTTAGCTTCTGTACAGGGCAACCGTTAGGATATCTCTCCTCTTGGCCTCTCTTTGTACTCTCCCATCATGTTTACATATGGGCATGTGCAGAGAAAGTGTATCCGTCAGCTTACTTTGATCGCTATGCGATCCTCGGTGACGATGTTGTCATCGCCTGTGGCTCAGACCTATCTGGAAGGACTCCGTCGTTTTGATATACCAGTGTCTGTTCAGAAGACATTGGTTTCAAACAATGGATCCTTTGAGTTTGCGAAACGGTTTTATACTTGTCAAGGGAAAGTGAATCTTTCTCCTGTTTCCGTCTCAGGCTTACTTAACGCTCATCATCCTTATGGATTAATGAGTATTAGTCTGACCTACCCAATAAAGCGGTTCTCCACTTTATTGAGGATTGGCGGGTTCCGCAAATCTCTCATATCCTCCTTTAGGAAATCTCCAAACAAGCGGATTTCCAAGTTATGGAGGATGTTCCAGAAGCATGATCTACCATTAGAATTATGGTTAGGTCATGGGGGTCCTCTCAACCCCTACTTACTTGGTCATATTTTTGACTTCGTAAGGTCGGAAATTGCTCCCAAAGATTTGCACCCGATTCCTGACGAGTCTGCCATTTACGTTTAGCCTTCAACGCCATCTCCAAAGTGATTGACGAAAGCCCCGGAAAAGGTTAAGAAAGCTGGGAATTCCCGCTTAAACCCCGAGAGTTGAACCCATAGCCTTGCTTCTAAGACCTGCGACCCCTTTCTTTTCTTTTTCTTCGCCGTTTTAGGAATGCTCTTGAAAGTCACGCTTCGGTTATCTTTGAATTAGAGACTCACGGGATCTTGTTAAATGGAGGAAAGGAGCATCCATCTCATCTTTTGAGCGAGTAGACTGATCTACTCACCATTTAAGAACCAAACAAACCAAGGGCGTTGACTAGTGCACATGTGTGTGCTTGCATAGCTGCTCTGACTCTTGACCTAACATCCTCCCCTCCCCAACCATAATAAAGGAAAAAGGGTCATTTATAATGGAGGGAGTTTCACGATCCGACCAACAACTCGCGCTGAAGAGATGGATATTGGCTCTTTTTCGCTAGCAGGGATATTCGCTCTTGTCTTTGAGTAGCTAGCTCTGCTTTCTGCTTTCTCCTTAGCCTCAGCCCCTCTAGAAGGGCTTTTCTCGCTTGTCAGTTATAAGGACAGGACAGTAGTCGCCAGTGACTAAGAGTATCGAACAGACAGAAGACCTGCTTATTTCTCCGCGGATTCTTTGGCTCCCTTTCCTAACCTCGCAATGAACGAAATGAGACGTTTGCTTGCTTCACCGCCAACAAACAGGCCCACTAGGGTGCTCTCTTGGATTGGGGGAGGCCTATACATCCACTTTCATAGCTACGCTGGCATTGCATAGCAGGTGTGTTACTGGAATAGCTGCTGTCTTACTTTGTATTGTCTCTTAGCAACACCTTATCAAGTAGTTTTTAAGCTTAACCTTGGCGACTTCTTTCCTCGATGATGCCTTTCCTGTCCCTGGTCTCATATCCTACAAATCTTTCATCAGTACCAGGAAGCTCAACCGGAACACTCGTTCCTTGAAGGTTTCTTCCCCTTTTCCTTTCTGGTAATTACTGCTCAAGATGACCTTTGCAACCAAATGGTCCTTGCACTTCACAGTAATGTGTAGTGCCTTTACATGCACGGTACCTTCCGGATCTATTTCGTCATCAGTAAAGGTGATCTAGTTCGTGGGGCTTACCAGATTTCCAAACTTCTCGGTTGACACATCATGAGCCACATGGGCTTCATTTAATTTAAGACTTTAGCTAGTGCCCTTCTATGCGGTTCGGAACGCAACTGGGATCAGCGACGCCTTTCAAACTGAACATGTATACATAAATAAGGATAATTAATGGTTGTTGACTATGATCAGTTTCCGCTTCCAGTCTACCACAGCATTCATCATACCAGCCGGCGGGGTGGTGTTTACTCTAGAATATGCACGAGAATTAGGCAGCTTGCCCATTCGAGGTATTGCCCAAAAGGGGATCACAACGAAAAGCTCCAAAAAGTTCACCACAGTACCTGTTTTTGAATTAGCTAGACGACAGAGTCACGCTTGTCTTTTAAAGTATTTATCAAATATCATCATCGAGATGCAATGATGCAACATAAAGGATGGAGGGCGGTTGGGTGGGGTGTAGTTAGGCATGATTTTTCTGAGCCTATTAGCTATGACTTTTGTTTTCACCTTGTATGCCACGTTACACAGGCTAATGGGTCTGAACTGGCCAAAAGATTGGAGTGCGCTAACTTTCGGGATTAGGACGATGAAGGTATGGTTGAGACTCTCCTCCAACGATGCTGTTGTGAAGGCTTTTTTTTTTTTCACTATTGACAAAAAATATCCTTACACTATTTCCCAGCACTTCTGGTAGAAGATAGGCTTAAAACCGTCCGTCCTAGGTCCGAACCAGGCGCACCATTCAGCCTCATCATCATAAGCTCGGATAATGGCTCGCTCCATGTACATCCTTGGGAGATAGGTTTGCTCATTGGGTGAGAATCCTAAAGTGTTCACAGATCCACATATGCAGAAGTAGGGGGCTACCTATGATCTTGGCACCATGGCCAGCGGCTAAGGCATCCAATCCATCGATAGTATCTGCTAACACGATCATTATTGGGTTGTGTCCATCTCTCAATTGGTTAATCACATGTACTAAGCGGACGTCGCCCATGAGAAGGTTGCTGCAAATAAGATAGCGAGCTACTAGGCACAATGCAAGAGCGTTTTGGCTTTGGCGAGAAGAGGTTTCATGACCAGGGAACTTAAATAGATTCAAAACCTGTGGGAGGTGGATGTGATCGCCAAAGATCATGGTTCTGGCAGCCTTTTCTTCAATCAGTAAGCAATCGGCCAAGTCCTTAACATATCCGCGTCGAATGACTGGCACAACTTGTTACTGGTGGGTAAGGCGAACAGGACACAAAACTCAGCAAAAGTAGGGGAAAGCTCTTTCTTTTCTGTTTTCACAAATCCTGTGAACGAATATGCTTCTTTCGGGTGCAGATGAATAGGAGCTCTTAGCAAGATCGCCTGCTCCTGGACTTCTTTACTTTCTTCTTTCTTTTCTTCGTCCGTCCGAGGGACAAGTGAAGTGAGAATGACTTTCAATAGATCGAGTGCACCTCAGTAAAAACATGAGGGGGATGCATTGTCTCAGTGAGCTTATGAGTTGGAAGGGCCTTCCACGTAGGCTCCCACTTCAACCCTTGATGAAGGGGTATCCGTGACACCCAAGGCATGTATCTTTGGGAGATATCAGGTAAGACTACCTTAATATCAGACATCAAAGACAACACGGAATCCAAGTCCAAGACTGGAGTGATAATGCTAGAGAACGTATCCTTACTTACCTTCTTGGCAAGGCAAACAACCTTTGCCAAGGTTCCGAAGGAAAGATAGATCTGAACTAACACATCACTATAATCATCCCTCTTGTATTGTATATAAGTTTTCGATGAAAAGAGGGGATTATCCTCGGATACCCTGAGCGTGTCAGAAAGATGGGTACGGAAAGTGAGTCATGGTTAAATTCTCCACCATAAGCCCTCTGAAGCGAGGATGCACACTGCTTTAAATAGAAAGCGCAATGCAACATACCCGAACGTCGGGCCATCCTCATTACCGTACGAGCAAACAGGTAAGCTCCAATACATAACTCCTTAGTCAGACCGTCAGTGGCTATCAAGATCACTTTGTTAAGCAGTGACCTTAATAACCGAGAGTCTTCTTAAACTCTCTGCCACCTGATCGGTGCAACACGAAGCAGTGACTGGAATAGGGTATGCATGGGTTGTCGGATTATCCGCACCAGTTTGATCTACTAAAGGGTGCGACGACAGTGGGTTACTGCCACCAGCACGCCTCGTTCAATACGGGCCCGCTTTGCAGCCCAGTCAAAGACTCGAGTACACAAACCAGGACTCACCTTGATGTCCAAACTCATGGATGGACATTGGGTGGCACCTCTTGTGACTACCAAAGGAATTATGTAGAGAGACATCAACCTGCCTACAGAGCTGACGTTAGGTAAATAAATCCCACTGAATCGACCTTCCGGGAACTAAAAAAAAAGGAATCCTTTTCGTCATTAATTAGAATTCCGTCAAGATAAGATCTTCTTTTTTTCCCTTTATGGCTGCGATCTTCTTAAACAGGATTGAAATGAAATAGGCTATTCCCCTGCCCCCAATCCCGAATAATCAGGTATCGACATCGTTTGGTAAAGTCCCGAGAGATCAACCACCTAAAACGCGATTGAATCTAATATATGCAACTCGAAAGGCGACCGTCTTCTTATTCCGAATTCCTACTCCTAGAGCCCTTGATTGCAAACACAGGAAAGATCAAAGTAGCGGATATTCCAACAACAGCTCCTTCTCTCTTCGCTTCGATGCCTTCTTCAAGCTGAACGCCCTCACAGCTCCAAGAGCGGATAAAGGGCAAACAGCTTCTGAGGGAATTTCCCTGGCTAGTCTATAAGTCCCTGCCCTGCTTTGGCTCTCTCTTTCCATTCTTTTCTTATAATCTCAGATGTCCATTCAACAAGAGTTATTTTGGACAGCCCTGCTAACTCGTATTCGTCTTTTCAGACAAGAGCTCCTAGGCAAGGAGGGACTTTTGCTTCTGTCTGTGCAAAACCTATTTGCCCAATCCTTGACATACTTATACTGGGTGTCCGGACTAGAGAAAAGGTCGGATATAGAGAGAGTGAACGCGAGGCACGGCAAAAAGTAAAGGAAACCGGGGATTTTGTCCATTTCTTCGAGAACAGTAAGAGCTTCCCCGACAAGGACTGATAATGAAGCCTCTTCGCCGACAATGCTAGTTCGATTGGATGCGCTATTTCGACGAGCCCCTTAAGGGAAAGCCCTTATTTGCCCTGAACCTCTTTAAACAACTGCAATGATCACCATTTATGCCGCAGCATCTATAGAAAAAAAAGAGCCTTTATGCGGGTTAAAAAGGCATTTCAAAAGACTTGCATCTGATTCAATAGCAGGGGATTCCATAAGAGCAGATTCGTGCAAAAGAGCTAACATCCGATTTGTGAACAGACCCGGCTTGGGACAGGCTTGCTTGCTTTCAAGAGTTTAACCGGAATGAAAGCTCCTTGCTTCCCTTGCTACGGCTATTCAAAGCTCTATACCCTGTCTTCTAGAAAGGGGAAGTCTGCTTTGCTCCATCTTCTATTGCTCTAAGACCAGGGAGCCGATTGAATGATTCTTCTTTTGTTCACAGCTAAGAGTGCGGATTCGTTCAAGGCGCTAGGCACCCCTTAATTAAAGGCTACGCCCCTTCTTACTAGCTTAGAGTAAGCCAAAAAACCTTATCTTCCCGGATTTGAAAGTTCAGCCCTACCCTATAGTATAATATCTTTTCCCTATCTAAGCTATATCAACATAGCCAACTAGAAAACTCATGCGCTTGTCAATTAATTCTTGGTGTAATACTCACTCGTAAATGATTGGTGTCAGAATTTTTTACTTTTCAGGTGTGATCAGTCTCATCCGTGTAAGAATTAGGAATTCCTCTTCCAACTCGTCCCGGAATGGGCGTTATGGCAAAGAACAAGAAGAAAACAAAAGGAGGAATTTGTCCAATAGTAACAAATGGTGCCTCCACAGGTTGACATCCGATCCAACCTAGTAGTAAGCGATCCGCCAAAAGCAACCAAAATATTCCTTGGTGAATAGGGCGAAAACTTGAACTACGCACATACATACTTTTAAAAAAAGGTAAAGCCAACAGACATATAAAAACTGGTGCTATTGCGGCTACACCTCCCGATTTGTCAGGTATACTACGAAGAATGGCATGGATCGGTAGGAAATACCATTCCGGCACAATATGAGGCGGGGTGGGCATCGGATTAGCAGGTATATAATTGTCGGGATGCCCCAAAACATTAGGAGCATAAAAAATCCAAATGGAAAAAAAGATAGCAAAAGCTACCCAACCTACTAGATCCTTTACATAAAAATAAGGGTAAAAAGAAATTTTATCCATCTCTGAATGTACACCCAATGGATTATTTGATCCATATTGATGCAATGCGGCCAGATGAAGAAGACTGGCGCCTACTAAAATAAAGGGGAGTAAATGATGAAGACTAAAAAAACGATTTAAGGTGGCATTGTCCACGGAGAAACCACCCCAAAGCCAAGTCACTATGGTATCTCCTACTACAGGTATGGCGCTAGCTAAGCTTGTAATTACTGTAGCTCCCCAAAAGCTCATCTGACCCCAAGGTGGTACGTATCCTGTAAAAGCTGTCACAATCATTAATAGGAAGATTACAACTCCGAGACACCAAACAAATTCCCTAGGACTGCTATAACTCGCATGATATAGACCACGAAAAATATGAAGGTGAACCACAATGAGAAACATACTTGCCCCATTAGCATGCATATAACGGAGCAACCAGCCCCCTTCAACATCTCTCATAACGTGTTCTACGCTGTTGAAAGCTAGATCCACATGAGGTGTGTAATGCATAGCTAAAAAAACGCCAGTCACTATCTGAATGACTAAACAAATACCAGCTAATGGACCGAAGCCCCACCAATAACTAAGATTGCTCGGGGTTGGATAATCTATCAAATGCTGATTAAGTGTGGAGGATATAGGTTGTTTAAGAAGAGAGAATCGTTGGTTCCTTATAGTCATTTCTCTTTCCTATCGTGACAACTTGTTCCCCCACCTTTTTAGTACGTGAAAGATGTCCTGCTCTTTTCACTGTCTTACTTTGGCCCATCTCTCGAAAAAACCCAAACCGTCAAGCCAAGCCCAGGGAGCAGCTTCACCTTCTCTCCCCCCCCCGTTAAAAGGGTGATCTCAATTCCGATTTCTTAAGAGGTTTCACTCTTTTTAAAAAGAGTCTTGAAGAAGCGATGGCATCGCAAATCCTTTTATATGGCTTGCTCCGGTGGGTCGCAAATTGAACTTCTTTTACATAATTTTTGTATGTATTCACAGACATAAGTTTCCCGTGTGGGTAGAACAAAAAGCCTCGAATCTGGTTCCGCTTGCTCAGATCATTAAGTTCATCCCGGGAATACCCGTCGGAGAGCAGAGCCTTCTCAATGGCTTTGTCTATAATCAGTTGATTGTCTAAAAGGACATTTCTATCCCTTTCAGACAACTCCGCAAAATGAACCCCCGCGCGATCATTTAGTTCGTCGCGACGAGTGTTGTCATCCAGTAAAGGATGGTAAACGTCAGGGTCAGGGGCAAGAGGCTCTGCTGCGGCGGTGGGGTCTGGTGCGTGGTTCACACTGGAATCGTACTGTGGTACGCGCGAAGAGCTTCCAGCCTCCCCTCCTATAACCTCATACGAGATATAAGGAAATTCCGGATTAGCCGGACCAGCCTGCTCCCCGACTGGATTAGCAGCTTCCTGCATAACAGGAAGAGCGGGAGGCATAGCTTGTTCCCCCGGAAGCGGTTGATTGACCGATGGGGTACTTCTACTACGCCCGGAACTGGCCGAATCATCCTCCAAATCGGAAGTATAGGTAAACAAATCCGATTCGGCAGCTCCGTGAGGCATCATGTAATTTGCCATGGATAGCCCTCAAGAGAGAAAGAATCACCAAGGCGAGACTCCCCGGGCAGCCCATTTGAATCAAAAATGAAGTGAGGGTGCGCTGCCCCAGAGAGAAGCCCACCTTTTGTATTAAAAAAAAGAAAACGTCGAGTGCTTGTGGAAAATAAATATACAAAATACCTACTAAGGTAGAAACAAACAGAAACAAATTTTTGTATCCCTGAAAAAGGGGAAAGTTTCGTGTAGTTTGTGATTTGATGTAACTGTTAAGAATGTTTCTCAGATCCATTCTCATACTAATGACGAGTAAGATCAAAGAAACTAGCAGACTGATCACTAAATAGATACAAATAGGTGCAAATTCTAACATTACCACAACCCACTTGGTTCTTTCGCTCCTTTCTCGCGGAGCGGCATACCAAAAAAAAAGAAAAAAGATCTCTCGCTGCACACTTTCTATATCTCTCTTTTCCGTCTGACAGAGTATTTTCGATCTTAGCCGATCTAAGGTTGACCGACTCTCCGGCCCCATTTCGGTGCACGATTGGAGAGTTCTACGGGCCCGCCGCTTTCTCAATCGATAATGGTTTCTGTCAATCTTTTCCTACTGAACTTTTCTATCTATCACTTACGTCATTTCTTGTCGTCAGTCAATCTTCATCAAGACAGTTGACCGAGTCGAAACCTACTGCTCAAGTCTTCCGAACCCGAATAACGTCTCTTATCGTAAATAATTTATGTTTTGCTGCTTAAAGAAGGCCTGCCCATTTTTTACAATTCTTTTGGCTTACTAAACGAGATCTTTTTAATCCTTCTTCCCGTTGTCATTGCTTTGGTCGGGAGATGAGATGGAGACGCCTCCCCATATCAAGCAGCAGTTCATAAGCGGGAAAGAGGTTCCTCGCTCATCTATGCTATTTCCTGACCGGATGCTTTAGATCACACTCTACTTCTCTTAGAAAGAAGGGGCACTTAGAGCGGTCTGAGATAGAGCTGGTGCCACTCAAGTTATAGATTAGCTGTGACGAGTCCATTTAATGGATGATTCTCTAGCTATCTGCAGCTTCAGTGGTGCTATACCGCCGCCATAGGTCTGGACCCCTCTCTCACGGACCGGACCTTTGATTGATACGAACATTGTCGAAAGACGTTGGAGGGCCTTTCGTCAAGAACCACATTCGTTCATTTTGGACTTGTGTGGAGATTGATTTATCGATAAGGTGGATTCTGTTATTCCTTATCTGTAGAAGGTATTACTTTTACAGAGAGGATGACAGAACCGTCATAGATCTGCGAGAGTGGGCCTATGCCCAGAGGTCTTTAGATTGCTCTGATCCTAACCAGCTCTTGGCAAGGATAGTCTTTACTACAATGAACCATCAGTCCTAATACTTTAGGCATCCAAAGATGCTGTTCGAAGCTGAATTACCGATCTCTCTTTCTGCCTTTCCTGTCTTTGTTAGGCTGACTTAGAGAAGGTTAAAGACTTGAAAAGCTGATTCGCCTACTTCAAAGTCTTAAGTCAATCCGGATTGACTAGATTTCCTTCAAGCTGACTTCATTAGCTATAGGTATACTGACCACAAACCCAATCGTACAAGAGCAAATAGATCAACATCAACGTTGAATAGTTGAATTCAATCTAGGGTTTACTGCAACCTTATTCTATCTACCGGGGCAACAACCTCTTCCTTTAAGACCCTGTATTGCTTGTCTTTTTTACTTCTTGGATTCGCCGCAAACAGATGACTAAAAGAGCTTACTAAGCACAGTCCCGGAAATTCCAATTCAATTAGCGCACTTGAGGAGCAGATCTCTATCTGTAAGAGCGGATTAGGCGCATGCCATGGATTAGCCCTTAGCCTTTCACACTAAGCTCTTCTTTCCTTACTCTAATAAGTAAGCAAGTCAACTACCTTCTTTCTTTGTATTGCATTTGAACAAGCGTCACGAAAAGCCCTTTCAGACTGATTCCAATGTGAATAGCGGGGAATCTGGGGTTTGGTACTTTAGCGACACATTAAACAGCTGAAAAGCCGATTTAATGCAGGTGACATAAGCTGCTAAAAAAAGACCACAAGACCGAGCAATAAAAGATGTGCTATATAGCTCTTACCGGTGGTGAACTAGAGCTGGAAGGAGGCCTTCGGGGGGATGATCGGGAATTAAGGGGAAGAGGGGGTAGCTACACATTCAATCAAGAATGCGTGCGGAAAAGCAGCTGTTTATTGTACTTCTTACTAATCAGTTGCCCTTTACTCCATTCCAACATCAGGAATGCCAGCCACAAACAACAGCCACTTTTCACTTTAACCGTTTGGACCCCATGGGATCCTCACTAACAACACACCTAAAGAAGAAAGAGAGTCACTTAGGATTGATTACAGCGGGAGGCGTCTTAACTGAATGAACCCCACATTAAGGTATTTTCGGGGACTAGCCCGCTTCCCATTCCTATGGAGGGAAATTCCTAGCACATAATTCGAACAGAACACAACTAATGTAATGGCTCTCTCTCTTTCATGGGCGGATCCCTAATTCGTGGGATAGCGAGGCGGTTACAAAATAAATATGACGTGAAACTTAGTAAAACTATTCATTCCATTACGAGTCTTGACATCGACGAGCCACCATATGCAAGGTTTGACACTGTTAGCAAAAGGCCGGCAATCCAGATAGCTTTTTTAGCCGGGATTCTATCCTTTGGCACTGTAGCGACAGCTTGATTCCCAATTTCCTCCCGGGACCTTTCGGCCGTCTCCAGAAGTACTCGCGCAGCTCTCTTCCCCTCAATTGAGCTGCTTGCTTCGATCATATGTTGCCCCATAGTCGTAGAATCCACATTTATCGGCCCTGCTAAGGAGGTTAGGGAGCTTAAAGCTTCGGTGAGGTCCTCTAAATTTCAGATACTGGGCTATTTGTTTGCTTTGGGACCAGAGCCCATCAAAAGGACTATCAGAACCCTATTTTCATAAAGAGTCAAGTCGAGACCAAAGGCTACCTCTTTGGAAGCCGCGTTTATCACTCGAATTGGCCAGACCAAAAAGTCAAGAAGACATGGGTCAGAACTCCTATGAAGTTTGAAGTTAGAACCCAAGCGAGAGTCGTGGAAGAAAGGAAGGGCGGTTTCCTCACTCCTATTTTCCAAGCCCAATGACGAAGGCTTTTCGAGAGGGATGATTGCAAAGTTAAGTAGAGAAAGCTTAGACCCCGAAAGCGTTGACAGGTATTCAAGTAGCTAGGGAGTAAGGAAAGTGCCGTGCCAATTTAGGGGCTATACTGCAATTTCTCTTTAGAATAAAGTCTGTTTATTAGTCAGTTTTTACTCTAAGTCCTGTCCTGGGCCTTCTTGACCCTTTCTCGGAGAGGCAACCGTCTTGTCTTAACTGTCCCGAGCTGGGTTGTGCTCAGTAAACGAGTTGTCCTAAATGCCCCAGCAGTCGCAGTAAGCTCAGGCGAAGTTTCAAGCACCTCACCTAACCACTCTCTTTCTCCTATTGGGATCTTATTCGTCATTCTTCTATTTGTTGTAGATGAGCGCATGTCAGTCTGCTTTTTAAGCATCCTTCGTAGCTCTCTCTTTTCTTCCCAAAGCAAAGCTCACAACAGAAAGACTACTAGAGGGAAGGGTAGCATCCAGAGTTTATCTAAGCATGTGCTATTCACTTTAGTAGTTAGGCGCTAAGCCTGTTGACTTCAATCCCACCTCTACTTTCAGGGTATAACCTTATATTAGGAGGGTTAGGCGGGGAAAGAATATGTTGTTAATTCCCTTTGTTGCTCCTTACTCCTTATAAGCTAACAGGGGTATTCATACAAATTCCATTTCGTTTATAGCATCCGAGCTAAGCAAGTAGGGCTAAGAAGAGTTGCTAAATCCCGTAGTTAAAAGGTAGCAGAGGTTAGCTTCCTTTGTTGCCTTAGTCTTCATTGATTTGTGAATACTATATAATGACGGGTTATTTATGGTTTGTTGTTAAGGAAGATAACCCGCTTCCGCCAGAGTGAGACAACTAAAGCCGGGGATAAAGGGTTTGGTCAATTGGCTCAATAAAGAAAAATTTATAGTCATAAAACCGTCTTTAGATCCTGGACTCAGGTGGATTACTCGTTGGACCTAAGACAGCTAATTCATACTCCTGTGTGTACATTTCAAGCCAACTCAAAAGCTCAACCAATGCTTTCTTTGCTTTCAGTTTCGTCGTATTATGGCTAACCCGGATTCAATAGCAGCTCCTGCTGGCATGATAGGGGAAGGAAGGCAAGGAGCCTAGCACATTCATGCACACTTGCCAGCCCTCCTTTATAGTCGAGCTTTCAGTATTGAAATGATCTTTCTCATAAGTGAGAACTTCCGGCATTCCTCAATGGGCCTCCGATGTCTTTTATTAACTCTTTTCTCTTTCAGCTAGCTTTTGGAGACTGGTGCTTTCGGCTTCTTCTTCTTTGACTGTTGATGGAGTCATTACCGCAGCTTGAGTACTCGTAGCCGCTATTACAGAATCGGCTGTACATGAACTCTATCAATTTGATATACATCGATGATATGAAACGAAGATGGACATGAAGAAGGAATAAAATTTCGAGAGAAAGATTCTGTCACCGTGTTGCAGATTCCATTCCTGATAACCTTCCACCAGATTACTTTACTGACTGGAATGAATGGAACGTACACGTACAGGAACTGGTTTAACAAAAGGGGTCGATAAAAGGCCATTCTATCTACGAGTCTATCGGGGAGCCAGTCGGTACGTCGTTACGGATTCATAGCGAAGCCCTTTCTCATTTCAGCCATTGGTGATTGCCCATCTACATCAATAAGAATGGGGCATGACTTCTTTTCCAGTAGCTATGCCTGAACTGAACCTCGTACAAGACTATCTTTCCGGCCTTACGCTTCCCAGTCTCGGGAAAAGAATAGCTCTTTCGGTCAAAGTCGATAAGGATCAAAGTCCAATAGCTACTAGGGTGGGATTGTCCTCTGTTCTCAACTCGGGAAGGGGATTCACCTATTCCAGAAAAAAAGGAATATGCACTTATTCGCTTTTAGGTTTAGCTTTCGAGAAAGGCAAGGCCTTACAACACAAAGTCTTGCTCATTCCCGGAAGAAAAAGCTGAGGATTCCCCGCCCGCCTAGAGTATAGCTTCCAGCTCGGCTAAGCAAGGACTCCATCCTAAGTAAAGCCGTCTGAAAGAAAGATGCCACTTTCACTATTTATAATATGCATTTTCCTGGTACACCAAGCCTAAGCAGCTCAGCCGTTGAAGCGACTCTAAGCCAAAGAGACGGTCTATGGCGCTACCCCTACTGTCAGGGAGAGGGTCTTTGTCCTCGAGGGAAGGAAGCGTAAGCCAAGCCAGCTTAACTACTGACTGGTCATTTTTACCGAGTTCGTTCCCGACCGAGCCTTTTTTCTTTTCATCCTTCAAGCGCTCTAGATGAAGGTCAAGCCTTTTACTAAAATGTTCACCCCTGAATGAGATAGGAGCGTATGGCCCGGCTTTGAATGAGAAGGGGGGTGGGACCCTCCAGCAAGGAGAGTCTGTTGATCCTGAGCTTTCTTAGTTTAGATGAAATCCTCAAGCTCAAGCCAGGAATGAGATTCTTTCACCAAGCCAAGTGGGATGAAAGTAAAGAAGAAGGTAAGCTTCTCGATCCTAGCTTCTTCCATCGCTTTTTCGGACAGCAACTTTCTAGCTTCCTCCGCTCCACTAAAAGTATCAGTTACTCGAGAAAGACTGAATCTTATTCAAGTGAAGAAGACCGGGAACCCCTCTACGCGAATGTCTAGTCCTTCTTCCTCTCCTTTTCGATTTCAATACTGGACCTCGTAAATGGTCCTTTATAAAAGAAAAGGCATTGTCTGACATCTCGTGAGTGATTAGCGGAGCATTGAGTTACTTTTTAAAATCTGTAATAAAGAACTTCTTCAACCCCCAGAAAAGAAAAAGAAGGGAGAGGTACGTTCGTTGCTTAGAATGAAACTTCGTCAACAGCAACTCATTCCTTTGCTCAAATCACCACCATCACCCCGTTAACCGATGCACCTTCTCCATCTGGTCTACCTGGGAGTACGATACTTCCTTAGCTACTTAGTCTGCTTTTCCACGTTCGCTACACTTTCGAAGCTTTCTCCCCTGCATTGAAGTTGATTAGCTCTATGCTTAGCTACATTTTATCTTCTCGATAGCCAGATAGTGAAGAAAGAAGGGCGGTCTCCCCTCATAAGGTTGTAAGTGCCGAGAGCTTGCTATTGAGCTACGGAGACCTTAGCTTTCTCTCCCACTTTATAGGCGAGTTACTTCGTTCCTCTTGTTCCTATTCTCCGTTCGAGTTACCTTGCTTACTTACTTATTGATTATAGAGTAAGGGGCGTAACGCTTGCTTACGTAACTAGAGATATAATTTCATAAGAGAAGAGAAGAAAAAGCGTATATAAAGCAAGGTAGCTTGCTTACTTATGAGATCAAAAAGGGATTGAGTCTTAGATTGAGATATAGACAGTGTTCCGTTAGGTCTCTTTCATTGGAACTAGAGAAGGGTTTAAGTCAAAAGTGTGCCGTGAGGGTCTAACTATAAGTAAGCTTCACTCCTCTCCTTATCAGTCGACTTACTTTATACCTCTCCCGTTGGTCGAGCGTCTTCAATCCTTTCGTTTGTGATAGTCCATTAGTAGTCCCTACTGAGCAATCTAGCTACCGGAAAGAGTAGAGTGAAAGTAGGACGAGGTCTGCCTTTACCCTTCCTGTTTGTAGGAGTGGATTAGTTAGAGTCGGTCCGTTCTCTTGTTTCAGAAGCTAGGGCTAGGGTCAAGCAAGCCTGCCTCCATCCGTTTATTCCATAGCCTATCGAGCCAAGCCAGATCTGCAGCCAGTGACGATAACTAAGTAGTTAGTAGTTGTAGCACTTTACTGGGACGATCCACTAGATCCATAAGCCCGTAACGGAAAATAGCCTTTCTTTTCCCAAACCTCGTTCGATCCCGAACTGCATTCAAAAATGAAGCAAGGACTTGGTTCTCTGAGCAAAGTAGTCTAGCCGTAACCGCTACAGTCAAAAAAGTCAAGTAAGAAATGATAGAATGAGGTAGTTTACTAGCTTGGCCAAAGGGAAAGGACTATTCAAGCATTCATTCCAATAGGGATGGGGAAGATCTTCTAATGCTTCTAACCCACCAGCCCAAGAATGGAGTTATCACGGAAGGGGAACTTAGTCCGATCTTCTTCCACCTACGCTACGTCAACTGGACTTTTTTTTGTCACTATAGTAGCGAGCAGCTCGAAACCCGCAATAGAAAGGATTTAGGGGGAAGAGCTCCGGTCCGGCGATGACTACAAGAAACAAATCGAGCGGGGAAAAATCCAATTTCATTGCCCAACGAAAAGAAGGTATGGTTGTACGGGCAGTCAGAAGAGGAGAAATCAGCCTGAGTTCAATTAGTCCCAGCGTTATCAGTACAAGTAGCCAGAGGAGTGTACCAAACAGTTGAGGAAGGAGAGGTTGTTAAGGAGCCAGCACGACAAGCACAATAAAGAAGATCCGAGTGAAGCTGCTTGCCCAAAAGGAGTTGGAAAGACAACAGACACTTCCTTTTCTACAAGATTAGATTCTAGTTTCACCAGCATCGAATTGCATGGATTTCACCTATCTTATGCATCTAGGTAAGCAGCATCCACGGGATTAGCCCCATTTATTAAAGTGCTGACTGGCAAGCTCGAAAAGAGCCAAATCCCTGGCCCTTTGCTTTCTTTCAACTACCTGACTGACTTGATGAAGGGATGATGATGGAACTCCCCCACCAACTATCCCATAGCACCCGCAAGAAAGTCATTCCTAATCCTCTTCATTTCTGACCAAGCTATAAGACAGAAATGAACTCCTGAAACCCGGCGAGTCAATACCCGGCTCAAGGGCCCATCTCTGTCATATTGGCAAGCCAAAGAAGAGAGAAAGCCTAGCCCCTTCACTTCCTTCCGTACCTGATTCTGAGTCTGCTTCTACAATGGTAGCTAGATCCAACTGAATTCATATTGTGTCATCAACCTCATTCAGGGGATTGGAACACCTTAATGAAAAGGAATGCAAGGTTATCGTATGCGACTGTTCAATGTGACATACGAAATCAAACCAAATCGCTATGTAGCATGGCAAAGCTGCGCTTCAACAGATTTCACTCAGCAGTTTCTTTTACTTATGGTTAAAAGTCTCGCCTGTGAAGCTAGGCTTCCCTTGGCAAGTGGACTTGGTATGCGTTTGCTTTGCTTACATTGGTTGTTTTTTCCCTGGACTGATTGGCTCCAACTAGTTGGATGGGTCCCTCCGCTTTATCTGGTTATTGTGGGCTGAGTCTAGTCGCTTCCCCCTCTTCGATGGAAGTTGGAGTTATTACTTCCCCGAGTCCATCTCCATTGAGATCTCTTGCCCTCGTGATATCTCTAGGAGGAAATTAATCGGCCTACTATGCTCTCCCTACTCTACGCTTTTTAGGGCTACGGGTGGAGAGGCTAGAGGCGCGCGGAAGTCCCTTCCCTCTCTCTTGGCCGGCCTATTCTTGTCCAGTAACCATTCTGAGTGGAAGTAGGAATGGAGTGGCTCATGCCAGACCGGAGAAATCATACTTATCGGCTAGCTCAATCGCAAATCGGGCATCCCCATGATAGATTTAGCCAGCTTCTTAGCTCAGCCTCATGCAGACCCTCGGGACTCGCCATTCTCACTTATATTAGAATTCTATAGGATTCCATTTCGTCTCCACAAGTTAGCCTGTCTGCCTGCAAGGCCCAATCGAAGCAGATTGTCCCCGTGGGTTCCGGATAGCGCCCCTTCACTCACTTGTGGTTTCGCTACTCTAGGACATCAAGACCAACTCAGGCTCCAGCCCTAACTTCAGCTTTAGATTCAACTTCGACTTAGTCCTCAGCTCGTGAATCTGGCTATTTCAAGATATCCGGATTCCGCGCCTTATCTTTCCAAAAGGGAAGACTGTCCCCTTCCTCCAGCCCTTCCAGCGCTTCTGGATGACCCTTCGTACCCGTATTCGGAATTCTACTTCCTCCAGGTCCGAAAGGCGGGGGCAGGATTCGAACCTGCAATCTTCAGGTCATGAGCCTGATGAGTTCACCATTACTCTACCCCGCTTAAACCTTCTCTTACTATGCAAAGCAAAGGAAGCTAACAAAAGAAGAGTTTAGGAGGTTAGCTACGGGCTCTAAGTCAGGCTAAGGCAAGTCCTACTTCCAAACATGGTTCTTCCTTTCTCTGGGTATGCTTTCGGCTTCCTCAGGGTCAGCTACTTCCTTCCTACTATAGCTAGATTTCAAACTGAACTACCCTTAGCAACACTTTCAGGAAGAGTTAGATAATCAAAGAAAGAGGCTAAGAAGAGTTTAGCTACATTTTATCTGAGGTATAGCTCAGGACCATAGCTTCCTTGTCTATTCACCCCTAACCTTACTCCAAGTTGTGCGTCTTTCAAGTGACTCACAAGCTTGAAGTAATAAGGGGCGATCCCTGGTGGTCACCCTAACCCTATTCTTCCATCACGATACCCCCTAGGGCATCGCAATAGAAAATAGGACGGGTGTTTTCCGCTGCATTCCGCCTCGTTCCTTCGGGATATCCCAAGTCCGGACTAATATTTATATAAATTTGAGTCCGGTCTTCTTTTCTCTTTTGAGTCAGGTTCTTAAGTTAAGACAGGACAGGAAATCGGGTTTGTTTTCTGAATATCTCTCTCTTCCGGCCTATTAAGTAAAGTAAGTTAGTTCGAGTGAGAGATAAAATACTTTTTTTTCTAGTAACAGTAGGTGCGCCTTCCGTTGAGGAGAGCTGCTCACAAGCAGTGGTTATGAGCTCTTTCTTGTTCCGGTTCATAAGAGGTAATTCCTTCAGTAAACTTATTTGGTAAGTCAGAAGTGAACTTTAGGTAAGTAAGTAGTCCCGTATGAAATTCATAAAACATTCATATCTGGCACTTGAGGAGATCAATCTTAAGTCTTGGAAGCTACTGCTAAGGTACTCCCCCTCATCTATAAAGGATAGGCAATTGAGAGAGAATAGGGCGATAGCCCGGTTTTGATTGAATATCCTTTCCTGTGCTTGTCTTGTATTGAGGTATACCGAAGATATGAGTAAAAGTAGGTAACATAAGGTTCGATGTAATTGAACTCGACCTACAGGTAGTAGACTTACTTAGTGCTTGTGCTAAGGAATAGGAATACGGTAAGGAAGGGAAACTAAGGCAGCTAAGCCACTACACTAGTACGAAGGAGCAAGCTCCGGCCCCCGTTCTATCCACTAAGTAAAAAAATGATGGGTGGAATGGCGCGGCGCTGTAGGAACCGGTCGGATTCGAACCGACGAATAGAAGTTTTGCAGACTCATGCCTTAGCCACTTGGCTACGGTTCCCTATCAATTCCATGTCTTTCCCCCCTGTCCGACTTTGCTTCACAGGGTGAGACCAGGAATAACAGATGCCGGAATGCTTTTGGGAGGAAGGGCACAAATAGGTGGAGATGGATTTTCATAAAAACTCTCTAAAACTTTAGAATCTAATCTAAGAGTTCTCCCTACCTGAACCTTTTCCGTGGCGACAATATAAAGAAGCATTTAGGGATTTGTTGATGATCCATGAACAAAGTTGATCAAGCCTCTGAAACCGGACTCTTTCTTCCCTCTCGATTCCATCCATAAAAGGAAAGTGCTATATACAGCAAGACCTACTTACTATATACAGAATATAACAAATCAATATGCTTAACACCCCCCCCTCCCCCTACAACTCAAGATGCCTCAAGGGATAACATCTGGAGTTTGGATACTAAGTATCGGAATCGCATAGTGGTGTGGGACTTCGTAAGAAGATCCGCGATCTGAAGCTCTGAGGGGCCCTGTAGAAAGTGATGGCGAACGAAGTGCCCTAAGTGAGTAAGGCTATTTCGATATGCTTTGTTCGCCTCATGAAACACATGATTGTGTGCTATTTGGATAACACTCTTGTTGTCACAAAAGAGAATAAATAGTAGGCCCAGAAAAAGTGACTCCCATATTCATATTTTTAAGTAACCATCGCAACAAAATAATATCTGATGTAGTATCACCTTTACTCGGCTTCTGAAACAAGACTTATGAACAGCCGAACAAGAGCTAGCCACTAATCTCAGTCGAATTGGCTTGGCCTATCGGTTTTTTCCAATTTGACTTGAGGGATTTTATTTAGTAAATGCATTGCCCTTTTGTGATATCTCGCCAATTCGGGCGTGATAAAGACAAGCCCTATCCCGACTTTCACTCTGGGAATCCTGGGGCGAAGAGCTGGTTCTATGGAAGAAGCCTCGTCGAAATACATTTTTGGGACGTATTCTCTGTCATATTCCAGCAGAGTCAAGGCCCATTTTGCTAATCGGCCTGTCAAGACTGCTTTGGTCATCAAATCTTTGATAGGATCGACTCTGGATATCAATTGGATTTGGTGTTCAAGTAGGTAGTGCCTAAACTTTTTCCACTTCGAAAGCTTCACCATACGGGAATGCCACATTCACTCGCTTTCGAGGACTTCCAACAGGCTGAGGAAGGAAGAAAGCTAATTCCTTGCGCAGCTAAAACAAAGAAAGTCTTAGGCGCTGCGCTGAGACGATAGGCCTTGACTCTTTGGTGAAGTCTTTTCCCTTAGTTGGGGGTGATCTAAGTGTTGGGGGATTTCTTCCTCTCCCGAGCTATTTCATAATATCCTCGATTGAGGTTCTTTCGTAACAGAAAAAGCAGGCAAAGAAGAAAGAACAAAGAATGACTTGAGCCGGGAAAGCAGTGCACCTTACTAAGACAATACGGGGATGAGACTAGAACTCTTACCCTCGCTTAGACTATCAACTGATCGACTGGACGGACATGCGGATTAGAAGAATGCAAGACCACGCCACGGGACTGAGGCTAGACCGGCAAGCACAGACCGAATAGACGATAGCCTTGGACCGATGGGAAGAAGATATATATATAGAAAGTGTTCCGTGATGCTATGGTTTTCCTTTTCGGAGGGAGTTAGGCAAAGACACTAGGGGCAAGAAAGATCCTTTAGAGTCTGAAGTGAGACAGGCACGGAAGACTCCCTTCACTTCAGATCAGAAACGGATCCTATGTCATTCTCCGCTTGCAAGTCAAGCTTGTCAAGAGAATCTTTCAGGATGTGCTGTGGGTACCTTTTGATCCTAATTCTCATCTGGCAGAGCCAACAAGTGAATTACAGGTCGATTCAATTACATCGAACCTTACTCTAAAAGTAAGCAAGGAAACTACCCTGGTTAAGTCATCTCTTCTATGAAAGAGAGGCACCTGCTAAGGCCTAAGCTAAAGTAGAGCTGAAATAGGATATCTTCATGGCACTTCAAGAAGCCTAGAACCCGGTCCTGTCAATATCATTCCTTAGTGCGTAATCAAGACATCCTTATATACAATAGAAGGAGCCCAAAACTAGACTATCTTTCACTAGCAGTAAGTTATCCGCTCTCGTCTAAGGCATAAGCCCAATATCCCTTCTCTTGGTTCAACATACCCATCCTCTCATTCTCAGCGAGCTAAGGAACGGGCTATCTTTAGACCTCTCTTAGCTATCAACTCTCATTCTTTGACCCATCAGCCTAGCCCTACCCCGTTATCTGACCTCTCTTTCTCTTCCTAAGGTGTCTAATGAAGTCCTATTTCTGGTCTTCTATCCTGGGCCAATCAGGAGCTGTCTTTACTCTACCTAAGGTCTCACTCCTCGGAGAATGCCACAAAGAAAGAGCTGCCTATAGAAGCCCTCCTTAGACCAACCCTTGGGACCCACCCACCTTAGCCGGCCTATCGAAGGCAGTCACCCACCATTCCTTGACCAAAGGGCAGCTGCAGGCCCGCGGGGGACGAAAGAAAAGGAATCCATTGATCCAACCGGCCGACGAGAGTCAATCCCTTTCTTATTCGCACGAGCGGAGACCGTTTATAGATAGATCCGGGCATAGCCGTTAGTTAGATTAGATCCGGACTGGAAGCTCTTTCCTTGAAGGTGGGAACGACCGACTAGCCCTTTCAACCTCTTCCATGTCTTAAGGTAAAAAAGGAAGAAATGCGGGAAAGTTTAAAAAGTGAGAAAGATCCCTCTCATTCAGAGCTAAAAGTGACTTTTAACCGGTCGATTTCACTTTCCGTCGCCGCTAAACACGGTCTTTTGTCAATGATCTTTCTCTTTCTCTCCCGCACCGGAATCCATTTGCCTTCTGACCTCACCTTCTGAGATGCCTGTTCTAAGGTTCTCGGGAAGAATAGAAGTCAGAATACGCAGCTAGTCTTTTCAATGTTTTCAAGCGGGAGCCAATAAGACTGATTTCGAGATGCTTTGAATAGCTATCCTCTCTTCCTAACAGCGCATCAGCGACATCCTAGATTACAGTGTTAACGGCGACTGCTACTGAGGCTGAAATGCGACATCCCTAACTAGAGGAAGGGATACCAGAGATGGGATCGAGCCCACACTTGGTTCAAGGTTCAAGGTTTAAAGAATGAATACCTGAGTGAATGGGAATCCGATAGTTCTACCAGCCAGGAAATCAAGCTGATATAAACAGCTCCATATTAGCGAATTGCCTCTTTTGCCCGTTGGGTGCTGTGAGGAAAAACCATCTCCGATACTTATCGTCGAGCTGCTCCCTGCCTATCTAGTGGGGGCTGCTCCTGCTCGCCCTACCTTAATCGAATTTTCGAACTCATCTATCGGTCGGAACAGGTCTCGATAGAGAGACGATGTTCATTTGATGTTGATTCTTTTTCTGGCTTACCCAACAGCCGCTCTGATGACTTTCTTTCCTCGTCACGGAAAGAAAGCGGGTTCAACTCGTTCTCGTGCTGGCTTCTCAAACCAAACAGATACTGGTTGAAGAAAGGACGGCATGGCTGACTAGTGAGGATGCCCAGGTTCGGACCTTCTATTATGAATACCGGAACTCCACTTCTTGCGCCTATTGGTACAAGTGGGTTAACTCGTTGCCGAAGTCCTTCCTCTCCCACAACCAACCATACCTTCTTTTCGGTGGCCTATTCCTTTTGTGCCTGATGTTGGGGTTATCGGTTTGGTGGTTTTTCCTGATTAAAGCCTGCTACACTGGGAAAACAAAAGAACTTTTTAGGATCGCAACGGACACCCTTATCAATCTGGTTTGTAGCACGCACCCGCAAGCAGAGCAAAGTGCTTTCTAAAACTTCAACAGGCTCGGCAGGGCTTACAAAGCAATTGGAAGGAGAACTTAAAAGAAAGACCTTCGACCGGTAGCACGTTTAGCTCGTTATGAATATGTTAGAACTAGAAGTGTTCTTAGTCCAGGTAAGAGTCCAATGCTAGATTAATAATGTAAAAAAAATAGGAGATATCCTAAGGAGGAACGAAGGCATTTTTTCTGGAACGAGAATCAAGCTTCTGTGGAGGTTGTGATTACCTATCATATTAGGGTAACATTCTTATTGATTCAACTTGGAAAGCTGAAGCCATAGGGCAGCATTTGCGGCCCACTTTCTCGTATAGTGGAGCTGGGCGATACTCTTTTTCTCTGGCTTAATCTAGAGTAAAGGGAGATGTTTCCGAGTTCAGTCTTGTGTCAAAAGACTTCCCACAGTAGGGGAGAGATAGTGCTTTTATCATTTCCATTTTCTAAGTAAGAGAGAGGAAGTGTGGCTTGGTAGCCTGCCTTGTCTTCTATCAATCTCCTGGCCCTTGTTCCTTCACGTCCGGAAAGTGGTGGAGCGAGAGCCCGGACTCCCGTTTCAACAGTCAATTTTTCCTTATTCCGTAACCTTCTTCCCCTCAGGTCAAAGAGTAAGAACTCGCTTTAGAGAACAAAAAGATCTCCTTGCATTTGAGCGTAAAAGCCCCTTTACTAATGAATCCTTGGCTATGAACCAGGTGGCGGTGATAAGGAAGGAAGATGTTTTTGCCTCTAAGCACTTATGGGATGCTCTTCCTAAAACTGGGCACTAACGCGCGCCTGGCACTAGTCTGACTTTCCTAGCCAAGGGCTATTCTTGATCTGATCTTGCCAGGAAGAAGGGCATCCAAGAGACAGAGTGATGCTTCTGTCATATCTTTCTTAGGATAGTATATTTTTTCATTTTGTAGGAATCCGTCTAAAGAGATTGTTTTAGTGTTCGTATAAAACTCTAAAAAGAGGTTATTGCAATGGAATCAATCTTACCTCAAAGCAAAGGGGCCCGCCTCCTTTATCTGAGGGGTCTTGCTGTCTTTCGGCGAAGCAGGTAAAGAGACTGAACCAGGGCTTGATACTTCCAATTTTTCCAAGATTAGCTAAAATCCCTACCCTAAAGGGATTTTGAAAGGGGAAAGGCGGAAAAAGGCGGGGGATAGATAGGTCCAAGGCACAACCATATGAGCCTTCCACTCAAGCTAATCAATGCTTAGGATCCATCATTGGAGAGAATACCATCCAGTAACTCTGGATATGAAATACTACTATTCAAGGTTTGAAACCCTACTGCAGCTATTAGAATAGAAGGGGAAGATATTTGAAAAAAGAAATCGATTAAGACCATAAACAGAAACGCTTAACTTTGAGTATGTTATATACTAGAATAATAATTATTCTATATAGTTGGCATACTATTGTCCCGTACTCCACGCTACTATACTCAATGTTGGAACTAGCCTTAGACTGGATAGGCTTAAGACTTATTAGAGGCTACTAGTACGTTACCCTCCAACTCTTCCGTACCCTCGAGATCCACGTTATAGCATGTTAGCCCTTACCCTCCCTTAGCTCGATAGCTCCCTTTATTCTTATTCCCCCTCTGCCCTGGTCAAGTTGCCCCTCTTCAACCGCCCTGCCTATTCTCTTATCCTTCTAGGATAGGAGGGATATTTCTAAATAGTCAAACGAGTCGAACTCCTGTTATTCTCCCGTTCGTGATCCCTATTTTTCTCGGAGTATTTTTCTTGCTGATCTTTCATCTTCGAAAGAATGGAATCCGGAATCTCCTAAGGCAACTAAAAAAGGGCTTATTCTAGGCGGGCTTCCAGGGGAAAATCTCTTGACCCAGACTCTGTCACTCCAGGCCTTGCTTAGTTTACCTGTCCTATCGTATCGAATAAGGTTTTCCCAGCCTAGCCTATCTTGGTGTCTGCTACCGAAAGAGAGAATCGGTCTAAGTAAGGGCAGCTCAAAACCAGCCCAACCTCTTCATTCCACTACAGATCATGATAGTCTTAAACGTTAAGCCAACCATACTTGGAGCGAGAAGGCAGAGAGAATTCGTTTCAGTCTTAAAAGTAAAAGTACGCGGGAAGGAAGACTTTCTAGGTAGAGTACAGGGATTGAACTTGAACTCGAAGGATGTGAGCAAGTCAAGTTATGTGATCCTGGTCAATCCCGTATGAGCGGGATTTCAACTAGGCACTTTCCTCCTTCGGACCCTCTAAGGCGGCTAAGTGAGTGAAGTGATCTAAGGTGCGTAGCCTATCCGGTTTTGCCTTAAGCTGTAGCATTTAATGAAAGAAGGCAAGCTCATCTCTTGCCGTAAGCGCAAAGAGGGAAATAAAGCAAGTACGAATTATTCCCCTAAGGGATCACTTAACTTCTAGCCTAGAGGCTTAGGGAGAGAGGACAGATTCGACTTAAAGCCAGGTGCTCACAATTCTTCCCCGGCGGATGCCAACATATCAGAACTGGGAAGAAAAGTAGAAACTGCCTTTCCTTCCTATGTAACCAAGTCCTCCTATGAACCTATACCCGCCCAAAGGATAGGATAGATTACTCCTACTCTAGCATCTGGGTACAGGGGAATTACTTAATAGTTTAGCATATCCCGCTGGATCTTCTTTTGATGCTGGGCTATAAGCGGACTACATACCCTTGAGTGATTAGCTTCAACTTGGGACTTCTATACTGAGAGCCATACTCTAAAAGCTTGCATCAGGTCTGTAACTAGAACCCCCGGGAAGGATAGAATGGTAAGGCAGTACCGTAACCTATTGTAGGCAACTACTGGGACTCGAAAGCAGAGGCAGAAGGACTGGGATGGACCTATCTTATCTAACCGAGCGATAGGGCTCCGTAAAGTTGATCATTACGAATGTTACGATTTATTCGATTGGGAGGTTCAATGCCTTTCGCCTCATTTAGATTCCTGCTCTTGCATTGGGAGTTAGGAGTCTCAGTCCGTCCGTCCCTTTATTACTCGAAAGGAAGTCAAGTCTTATTGGACCCCTTCGGGAATTCATTCTTTTTGACGGCTACCCCCTCAACGTTTTGAGTAGGCGTTTGGGACCGGGAACAAGAAGTTGTTGCGGTGCCAGTAGGGACCTAGAGTAGGATTGGCTCCAACCGGATGAGAATAGGCCCATCTCTGCTGCAGTTGCACGGCAAGGGAAGGGCAGTTCGGAAAGGGCAAGGTTCGTTCGGGTCCTTTCTCGGGCTTGTTTGTTCGTGTATCCCGTTTATCGCCTTGTTGCTCCATAATGACCACTCGACTTTTATTCATAGGGATTTCTTTATTGGGGAGGAGTTTTTTTTACGATCGAAGGTTTGAATCCATCTCCAGAAGGCTCGACTGCTTTGAAACGAAAAGAGCTGTTGTCTGTTGTGATTCTACGGTTTAGAGCATTACCAAGATAGCTAGTTAGCTCCTAGTAGCTCTTAGTGGACTTCGCCGTTCTTTCCCAACGACTTTTATTGATTCGTGTCCAGTAAGGGAAGACAGAAGGGAAGGGGAGGAAGTTGAATTTGGTGTGGTGCTATCGTATATAAATAAGATCACGGCTGCATTTAGGAGTGCTCTTGTTCATCTTAACTAGAAATTTCATATTGCTTATTCGGCATGACCGATCGGACAGGAGATGCCAGACAGAGAGGCTGCATGCCATAACTCTTCTTCTGATTGTGCAGGAGCTGCTGGATTCGATTCTTCTAACTCGGGAAGTGGGCTATCCTTTGGCTAATCCCTTGTGCATGGGCCACCACTTAACCTATCAGTCAGGAGAGAGCAAGGACCTTCACATTCTAATCAAAGGGAAGATGCTAACGGTACCGATCACTTCTGATTCATTATGGATTCTATCCAAGGATCGGGTTCTATCTATGATTGGTGCGACGAATGCGATGACTTGGTTAAGGCCTTGCCTTCCCTCATCGATCAAGCATTCTATCGAGCCCTTACTCATCAATCAATGAAAAGAGATACCGACCCTCTTGTGGATTGTGCGTGAGGAGCCTCCCTATCTTATCTTATGCCTTGCCGATCGAGCTACCGATGCTGCCCTTGCCTATCTAGCGGGGTTGCCCAGCCTGTTCTTTCTATCTCTTTTGGAGCTTTCATGGCCCTCTTTCGGGGCTTCTTACAGAATTCCCTGTTTATCTGATCCTTGAAATCAAGAGTCGGAATCTGGTCTCGAGGTTGAGTTCATTCATCTGCCTTGGGTGTGCCAATAATATCAATAAAGGGATTTGCTATCAAATAGAATTTATCTTTACTTACTTTACTCGATGTGACCACCTCCTTTATTCTTTACTGGACTAGTCAAACAAGAGGCTCAAGACCAAGGGTGTCTTCCTATCCCTCCGGTCAAGCAAGGGGCATCCGCCTTAGGGCACGGTACCTTAGTTTAAATCCATATAAAGACAGACGTGATCATCCAATTCTTTTTTTTGATTCTAACCAAAGTTCGGGTTCTATTAAGGACCACCTTATTCTATCGATATAAAGAACTCAGCCGTTCTTCCAAGCCTCGCAGCCGAAATGCCGAATCGGAAACGCCGCAATTCCTGATTCAGGAACGAAGTCTTACTTGTTCGAGTAAGGCAGGCCTTTCTTGAATAGGCTTCAACCGTCCCTAGGTTTGAAAGCTAGTCTGAAAAAGAGAGGGACGAAGTGACTCGACTGAAAGGAGAGGGATGACAAGTCTGAATGAGATAGGAATAGGAGAGCCCTTACTTTTCTTTTAAAGGTCCTCGTGTAGCATCAGTTCGTTCTCCCGCCGAAGAAAGAGTCAGAGTCCTGGGTTCCCCGTCGGAGCTTAGCTTAATCCTGGGGACCACTGGAGTTTCATTTCTGGTCTTTCAGACTTGCTTTCATCAACGATCTTAGTGTTGGGGCGAAGGAGAATGCTAAGACAGATTTTCGAGAAGAAGAGCTGCTTTCGGTCCTCGGTCCAAGGCATTCTCTCAAGTAGCAAAGGCAAGACGGAAAAGCAGGTGTTGTCGGCGTTTCCGCTGCTATTGGATTGAAGAGAAGGCCAAGAAAGAAGTGATTAAGAGCACTTTCGAAGTCAGTATCCGCTTTGCTTTATGGTCAATTTAATATCCAGATCCACCTTAGTCAGAGTTGCATCAACTAATACGGAATATCCGGTGTTACAACCTATTCTCCGAATAGTGACCTTAGGTTAGACGGCTTCTTGGACAGAGCAAGTGAGGTGTAGCGTTAGGTGACCCGCGAAAGCCACGCGCGGCGGTCAGTGGGCGCAGGTGTGGATGAGTCTCCTTGAAAAAGAGGAGCTCTAAACCCCCTGTTAGCTCACTTGGTCGTGTCCTGTGGAGACAGCTCCCAACCAGGACCAGGAAGGTTACATAAATTCTTGAAATGAACCTTACCCTGTTTGACAAGTTGTTCCGCCATTAAGTGGAAGAAGATCTTGGAAGGTCTTCCACTACTTAAGATGGTTCTTAATCGAGTCATCTTGGTAGTGACCGATGGTCTCAACAAAGAGCTCTGTGTCGGAGCGCACTTGTTTGCTAAGGAGGTGATCAGGCTTGTCCGGAAATCTGGTTTATTGTTCACTGCGCTTTACTTAAATGTGCTGTGTCATTGCAGCAAGCTTATGCAGGAACTCCCCGGAAAACAGGCCTCTTGCCTTTTTTTTCCTGTCTCGTTGACGAGGTAAGGGTATCCTAGGATTATCCCGTCTTTCCATCGTAGTAAAGTCGGAAAGATGAGACGTCCGACTTACTAGTGAAACTCTACTTATCATTCTTCACTCTTTGCTAGGGCTATACCCCTTTCTTCTTTCACTTTCACGAGTTGGAATCACGACTGCAGTTTGCTTTGAAGTTTGCAGATATTCTATTCTTTGTCTCCGTAATACCTTTGAATTGTTTGAGTATTGGATCGATCATTTGGTGGGCGTCTCGGCCCGAGTTGAGTCATTCCATAAGTCAAGGGTTGCCCGGCTTAGGGACTCGTTCCTTGATGACATGGCTTGCGCCTCTTTCGGGGAACCTTAGTAACTCGTGCAGCGGATTTTTCATCAAAAAAAAAGAGATTTTCTAGTCGCAGACCAGACCTCCATAAAGAAAGAATGAAATGGCAGACCCAGTTGGTTGGTGGGTGAAAGGCTGAAACCTAAAGGAATGGTCGGGCCAACCGGGTGCCCGAGTTGTGAAAGAGGGGAGAAGATTGAATGAGAAAGCAATCAGGAACGAGATAGTTAGAGACCTGCGGGCTAACTGCCCTTACATTCCTTTTTGAAATGAATCTCCGGACCTTCTGAAACAGCTGTGCCCTCGATTGGGCTGTGTGTGAAATGCTGGACACGTAATGACCACATATAGCCTACCCATCATCAAAGCAAGCCCAAGTCCATGCAAGAAGGCCCACAAAAGGCCTAAGCCCATATAGCCTCGGCCCATAGAGCTTTCCGCCAAGTTTTTTGTGTCACTTTCTTCTTTTATAAACTTCTTCACTAAACTAAATTAAAAAAAGCTGACGTACTCTTACTTACTGGTGTCTTGGCTAGTGAACTTACGGATTGAGCTGTAAACGGTACCTTTGCTGGGAAAAAGCAAGCGTCTGATCCTTTCAATCAAGCGATAGGGGCCGCTAGGAGGAAGCTGCTGTCGAGTGACCATTGGCCGAGGGGCGTTCAATCATGTAGCTTGGTCAGCAGAAAACAATATAAGCCAGTGAAAGAGGCCGGGTACGACGAAGCACGCGTGGTACGTAAGCGAATACGGATCACGTGGGTTTGTACTGATCCGCTTTCGAGCTGTCGAGTGACGATTGCTCCATCTATTAAGAAAGGACGCAGGGGGCCTGTCTTATTATAAAGGGGGTACTCTATTCTCTGATGTGCGCTATATTATTGTGTCCTATTCCTGAAGGAGTGATCGGGATTAAGCCACGTGGCGATACCCGCGAAAAACGAAGGATTTTTTTTGGACCCCGCGCCTATAAATAGGACGCTTCTTTCTCTATTTGGCAAAGCAAAGGGAGATGGATCCAGCAACTGCTGAAAGACTTTCCCAAATAGATCAAGAAATTCAAAACATCGATACCGAGAAGGCCCAACGGCAGCAAACCCTGGATGCCTTTTGGGAGCACCTGCCTCCCATCGATCCAGCGCTTGTGGCTGCAGCCATGCAACGGATCCGGGACCGCATTAGCGCTCTGGAAGACAGGAAACGGGCCCTCATCCAAGAACAGGAAGACCTCATTGTGCATGCTCTCACCCGCAACCGGAGAGACTAGAATAGAAGAGTCCGTCGACTCTTTTTAGTTTTAGAAGGTTTAAATAAGTGTCTGTAGACGCAAAGTAGTGTGTTTTAATGTATGGTGTTCTTTGTCTTTTTTAGTTGAGATCTACTCCGGATGCTTACTGGAGATAGACTCCTATCTATGCTAACTATCTTAGTTTGGTTTTATTTGTTATGTTTGCATGTATGGTATGGGAAAACCCCTATTTGTAAATCTTTACTACTTATGAAAATATAATAAATAATAAAGTTCGTAAAAATGTGCTGAAAATTAAGAAAAAAGGTGTAAGCTCAGTGTACTGGAGATGCGCTTATTAAGCCTTTCTAGCTTTGAAGCAAACTTCTTCCTTGAGTCTGCGCCGTCTTAAAAACCAAACCCTAATCTTGCTAGTTCAGTTCGTGTGTTTTACGTGAGCGCGTTGAACTAGTGTGCATGGACCTTAGCCACGAGTTTTTCGGCCTAGACCGCTAATAACACGAAAACACTTTGGTCCTGGGTTTTCGATCTCTGTTTTTGCGCGAAAGTCTCAGAAAATCAGTCATCGTTGCCTTCACTTGTCCTTTCCCGAGCCTTACCCCATCTTCCATGAACCGGAAGCAAACGAAAGAGGGGAGGCCGGGAACGTAGCCTCTTCAGAATCGTAGTTCCTAGGCGCATTCATTATTGATTCACATTCTATCCTCGGGCGGGAAGTCACAAAGCTCTTTTGCCAGCTTAGCGTAGAGGGATAGCCCCACCCAGGAAAGGAAGAAGATATGGGTTGATCAAAGCCGGCTGAAGGGAGGGACGAAAGCTCAGAGACCATTAGTTCAACTTCTCTACCAAACCCATATGAATGAAGTTCTAAAGCACCTGATTGATATCATGGCGTAGATATTCTTTCATTTCTTAGCGGGAAGAGCCTATCCAGCCTTAGGGGAGAACCAAAGACCCCTTTCTCTACTTAGCCGCGGGCAGAAGATCTCCTCTCTATAAGGGAGCCCTTGATCCTAGATAAGGCTGGAAAGATAGCGAGCGCTATGTTTGTCTTTGCATCCTCTACTGAGTGAAAGTTGTGGGTAGGACCCCTGTTTACGAAGGCCCGAGTGTTCTTCCCACTTCAACTCCATTAACAACCACTTATGAGTCTTTTTTTTGATTACACCCATTATCTAAAGTTTTGGATCGAACTAATCCATTGACACAAATAGTTCATGGGAGAAAATTGAGTTATTTGGGCCCTGGGGGATTGACAGGGCGAACTGCGAGTTTTCGGATACGAGATATCCATCCTAGTCACTATGGACGCATTTGCCCAATTGACACGTCTGAAGGAATCAATGTTGGACTTATCGGATCCCTAGCAATTCATGCGAAGATTGGTCCTTGGGGGTCTATAGAAAGTCCATTTTATGAAATCTCTGAGAGATCAAAAACAGTACAGATGCTTTATTTATCACCAAGTAGATATGAATACTATATGGTAGCGACAGGAAATTCTTTGGCACTGAACCGGGGTATTCAGGAGGAACAGGTTGTTCCATCTCGATACCGTCAAGAATTTCTTACTATTGCATGGGAACAGGTTCATCTTCGAAGTATCTTTCCCTTCCAATATTTTTCTATTGGAGCTTCCCTCATTCCTTTTATCGAGCATAATGATGCGAATCGAGCTTTAATGAGTTCTAATATGCAACGTCAAGCAGTTCCCCTTTCTCAGTCCGAAAAGTGCATTGTTGGGGAACGCCAAGTGGCTCTAGATTCAGGGGTTCCCGCTATAGCCGAACACGAGGGAAAGATCATTTCTATCGATACTGACAAGATCCTTTTATCGGGAGATGGGGATACGTACTAGAGCAGGCATTCGTACTCTTTGACTTACTGACTTAAGGCACTGAATGATGCTGAATGAAGGCCGACTGAAAGAAGGACTTTCTATCACTGTATCGCCGCCTATGCTGGGTGGGATTGAACCACCTTGAGGAACAGAACAGCAGCACTGATTGGCTTACTTGCTTGCTAGAACCGTACTGCTTTTATTATCACTGAAACCACCGTATCGTATACAACCCCCCAGCATAACCTTATTTATACCATTCCAACCCCGAAAGGGGAAAGAGCAAGAACAGCACTTGTTGTATCGTTCGCCCTTTATGGCCAGTAAACCCCTCACTGACTTGCTTAGCTCCGCTCGGACCCTTTCTAGTGCTAGTAGCAGTAGTAGTCTAAGTTCTTTCTTTGCAAGAATAGGGCGTGAAATAGAAATTGCACCAATAGGTTGTCACCAGTCGATATCCCGCTTCTCTTGGAGGAAGGACGAAGTCATTTCGTATATAAAGAAAGATGTGGACTGGAGAGTTGGGATTGAGGTCAATATGCTTAACACATCGTAGTTGGACAGCTTATCGAAGGGCAGGAGAGGAAGAAATAAATGGAGAACTGGTGCCCCTTCGGATGGGAGTTGATGGCGGCGTTCAATGGTTCCCAAAATGGGGAGTTCATGCTTTAAGTTTCTTTCTTTTTGGGTTGGTTACTCTTTCCCTTCTCCCTAATCCATGATAGGTGATAACTACTCTGATACAGAAAGAAGGTTATCCCTCTCCATTGACTTTTCTTTTCTGGCTAAAGACTTTTCTCAATCAGAAAGGCAAGAGGGTACCATAAGGAGGTTATGTTAATCACATGCATTTTCTGTTCCCGCTACTACCTAAGAAATGAGATCGGGGCTACCAGTCATAGGCTTCACTCCTGGTATGCCTTTGGAAAAGGACAGCTCTTTCCCTGCTTTCCCGAGAAGAGAAGGTGAAAAAATGCTCGAAGTTCAAGTCCAGGTCTAATGGATAAAGCTCGTGTATCTGTTCCAAAGCAAAGTAAAGTTTCCTAAAAGCCCCTCTTCTCCCGTTCGAGTGGCGTGGAGCTCTTCCTTCTCCGTTTCCTGTCCTGATTCTAGGACAAAAGCAATGGACTAAGGGAGGCTTCCTTGGACTTCGATCGGCCTATGAACTCAGCTAGGGAATAAGACTCCACGAATTTCCCTATTCACTGAACCCAAGACTAGACTAAGAGCAAAGAGAACTACCTTTGCTCCCTTCATCCAACTTATAGGGTGGAACCCGGCTCCTAAAACTCTCTTCCGATTGTCTCGATTTCACTGCCTCGGTTGGCCACCATGCCCACTTCTCTTCAATGCCTCCTTCCTTTCCCGAAAGCGCTTAAGAAGGAGTTGGAAGTTAATAAATAGGCGATTAGGAAGGGAGAACTTTTCTAGGATCAGAAGGAACCGCTATAATAAGCACAGGCAGAAATCTTGTGCTTTTTGCAATGCTAATCTTAGGCTGGATATTTTTGTTACGTCTTTCTTCTTTTCGTTTGAAGGGCTTTCGACTTGTCTTTCTTATGTATATATCCATTATTTTTTTCATCTCTTTCTTTTGCTACTGTATCCGACTCTACTTACTTTCTAGCTTAGGTCTTTTTTTTCTGATCTTTTTTCTTGTATTTTAGTTTGTAGTCTTACTGCGGGGAACGCCCCGCAAATCAATGCTGAAGTGGCGCAACATCTTCCAGCGAATCCTGCCTCTGAGGATAGTTCCGGAACAAAGCTTGCTCTGCCGTCAAGCGCCCCTTCGGGCTCAGCCAGGGATTTTTTCTGGCCAGACGAGGTTTATGGGACCCGTGGAGAAGCTTCATCCCTATCGACTTCCACGGAGAATCATGCCTCAAGCTCGTGCTCTCCTTCGACTTCGATAGAAGTCCCTACTTCCGACTCGGGGAGCACTACCTTTTTTGACGCAGCTTCCACTTCCGGCAACCACAGAAGAAGAATTAAGGGGGGCAGGAGATCTATTCATTATACAGATTCCGCACGGATTGCCTATCAATGCTATATGAGGCCCCGCCTATCTGATCTTTTGAACAGGCCTTGTTACTACAGAGAAATGGCTGTATACAGGAATTGCGATATGGCTTAGCTCCTTAGCTCTAGGAAAGGAATAGCGGTCTGGTCTGGCTTAACTCATGAACTCCTAAACGGGAAGATTCCTAGCTACTTAGACTTGTAAGACAAGAGCGACTATCAAGGACTAGAAGAAGAGTTAGTATCCGTCCAGCACGCAGGAAAGAGAAGACAGAAGACACTGTACTATTGAAATAAGTGGAAAGTTCAAAGTCAATGCACTCATCCTAAGATTTTTTTTAGAATCATTGTTCCGTCAGCCATCCCGACCGTCCATTACCTTTGAAAGCAATCCTTACCTTCACGGACCCTAGTTTTAAGCAGCGCAGCACCAGAAAGAGTCAAAGGTATCACACGAACGTACTCACAGCAAGCGCGAATCCATAAACGGAGTTGAAATTTTTTTTCTCTGTGAGGTTTATTTCCTCACTCATCGAGCTTGGCCTCGTGGTCAGTCGCCAAACGTTCGACATAACCCCAGTCAGGTTCACAAGACTCGATAAGAAGTTGTCTAACCATGCCCATTAAGAGGCTTTTGTCGAGATGCCCAGAATAACCTGACAATTAAGCTAAGCTGCTTTGGTCTCCCTTATATATTTTAAGCAATCAATATAGGATACTGTCCAAAGCGGGGAAGAATGCCCCATTTCCTTTCTTAAGGTAATCAAACCTGTTGAGAGGTTTGAAGACGCTCGACTGAAAGGAGAGGAAGGTTGTAGAAATAGAAAAAAAAATCCGATCAGTCAATAGGGTCTTCGGGAGGAATTGGACAAAGCCTTTTTGCCTTAACTGTTGATTCTGTCATTTTCTATTCCATTTGTTTATCCCCGTTTGCATATTAGCCTAGCTTCTCATCATTGTCTAGTTCTCCATACCTGCCTACAACTTTGGCATAGCACTTTATTTGAATCCCTGACTTCTTGCTTAATAGCATCCCTTGCTTAGTTCTGCAAGCTCCTTCCTTTGTTGAGCTCTGTTATACCGCTCTTCTATTTCATTGGCGCAATCTTTTTTGAATTCAATAAAGAATTGCAATTCACTTTGTTGTTATGAAAGATATCTCCTCCCCTTCCCCCCTAAAGGCAAGTGCGTAGCCTAGCTTCCCTCCCTTTGAATGAAGTGCATTTATCAGATCAGCTCCCCGAGTCACTAGAAAGAGGGTGAAAGGCCCACTACTTCTTCATTCATGGCCTATTTTGTCGTATTCATTCGACCTAAGGCAAAAGAGAAGTCATACAAAGAAAGGTTCTTTCATGCAATGCATAACGGGCGGGCCTCCTATGGATTCCTCCAACTCAATGAATGAAGGGAGGAGTATGAGGTATGAAGTAACTCGACTGGATAAGGAGAGGAATGAAGTCGCTCGACCGTAGGGAGAGGAATGATGGCTTTCTTTTCTATATTCAGATTCAAACAAAAAGGAAAAGGGTCAAACCATATCTTACTGAATAATCTGACTGAATGAGGATCAGAGAGCTCTTTATGTGGTCTCACTTTACCACCATATGAAATGCGCGAAACTTCGATTGGTGGAAGCCAGTCCATGAAGATTCTCCCCTTTCTTACGTGCAATTCCCCTCTTTCGGTAAGCATCCAGTATCTCAGCAAATGAACATTTCTCTAAGCTTATCCTCTAGCTTATACGTCGTTTGAAAGCTGCTTCAAGGATCCAACGAATAGCTAAGGTTTGTTGACGATCCCTGGCTACAATCCCAGGGACATCATAAAAAAAAAAGTACCTGCTACTCCCCACTTCGCATATGGGCTTTATATTCTCTACGGCGTCAACCATAAGTTTGATTACATCGCGTTCCGTTTGAGCTGGGAAGTGAACTAGGTTTTGCTATTCCTTCTCGAGCTTCTATTTCATCCCTTAAAGGAGATTCGGGAAAAGATGGAATAGGAAGACGTGTTTCCAGAACAAACAAGATACGGGTTGAGAAGGGGAAGTTAGCAAAGTTAGACAAGATTGGAATGGGCATAGGAACATGTATTGATGTACCAGATCGGCTAATGCTCCCAGGTTGATGCGATGTATTCCACCAGTTGACTGAAGACTTGATTATTGGTATATCGATCGGTCCAGCACGGATTGAAATAGAAGCCGGTTCGACAGGAAGCTTTTGAAAACGCAGTGCACCCAGGTAAATAAGAAACGAGATGAATACAGAGGTTAAACGAGCATCCCACACCCAAAAGGTGCCCCACATAGGTCTTCCCCGAAACCCCCCAGTAACTAAGGTAAACAACGTAAAAAAAGCACCCATTTCTGTACCGGTTCCGGAAGAGCGAAGAAAAAGGGGATGTTTTGTTAATAGGAACAAGAAAGTGTTTATAGCCGTAGCGATATAAACAAGAATACTCATCCGAGCCGCAGGAACATGTACATACAGAATACGAGAATTTCCACCTTGTTGAAGATCTAATGGTGCTACCCGAAGACTTAAATGAATAGCCATCGCTGTTAAGAACAACCGAGATCCAATGAGAATTTGCGCGTAGCTTCTGGTCTTTGACATCAAAAAAGAAGGTTGTAATAACGAAAGGGACATGTGAGAATTTGGTCCTAGCTAGTGGAACAAGAAAGACATGGATCTATATTCAATACGCAATCAAAGGATTTCTCCCAACGAAGAATTCCCCCTGCTTTGTTTTCGCTCCGCTCGTGCGTGGCACTCCTTGCTCGCGGAGCGGTATACCGAAAAAAGAAATTTTGGAATAAAAAAAGTAGATTCCCTTTTGTAACCAAGAGCCCATCCTTGATCCAAGCCGAGTTTTGCATTCCTTAGCTTGGTGCAAAAGAAAAGGGTAAAGAGATATCTCCACCACACCAACAGGGCTGAAAGAAGCAACTCAAACTCACTTATCTAAGTCGATTATCCCAGATGGTTGAGACCTCCTTCGTTTTGATCCTCCCCTTTGTTTCAAGTGAAGGGTTGAGGAAGTCTCCGACTCCCAAGCCCAACAAGCTAGTCTCCTTATCAACGGAAGCAATGGAAGAGAGGAAAGAAGCATATCGTCGCCTGCAAACAAAGATTAGAAGAAGTACACCTCTTTTTTAGTACTCCAGACCATGAAATTTGAAAGTTAGATAAGCAATTTAACTTTCAGGTTGCCTTTCTGATCGAGTGCAATCCCATCTCCAACTGAGACCACTTGACAGAAGGATCTAAATAAAGGCTCACTCATATCCAGCTTATTGCTTAAAGCTGATCTGTTCACACACTAGTTTCAGGTGATTCATACCTGTCTAAAAGAGCTAGGTTGAGTTGCTTCCAACACCTGAAGCTAAAGAATTCGGATAAAGTATAAACAGAGATCCCTAAAGCAGCTCTTCCGCTACTTACTAATAGAAAGGGCCCCACCAACAGCGGCAACAGGGGCTATCGAATTTTGAAGAAAAGCCATCACTCGACTTGCTGAAGTGACACTCGCAACTAAGGCTAAGATCAAAGTCTCGATGTCGGGAAAGCCCTTGTTTTGTCTTCCAGCTTCCTTTCCCGATCCCGATGTGGCCTTCTTGTGCGCTTTCAAATCTTTCATCAACTTTAGGGTTCTCCCGGGGAACTCGCCCTTGGGATTCAGAAATCTCTGTTTCTGCTTTTCAGGCACTACCTGTCCACAATTTCACTCATCCTATCCGCGGAATCAATCTTCGAGCCGGGCCGAAAGAACTACCTTTCACATCCAAACTCTAGCCCCTACCCTTGTCTTTCGCCTTATAATAAGCCCTTTGGCACTTATTCCGGAAATTCACTTCCCATAAGGCACTTTCACTCCCAAAACCGGAGAAAGCTGCGTGAGCCCTTCTAACTAGAAATTGAATAAGAGAAGATAGTAGTGGAAGAAAGAAGTCAAGCTGCAGGCACTCGATAACAACAAGAGAGAGGCCAGTCAAGGAAGATAAAGCCAATCCCACCGGAGAACCCATGCATTCATTCAATTAGAAAAAACCTTCCTGCTTTGCTCCTCCAATCACTTCCCACTACCAAAAGGAAACAAGGGGTAGAAAGTGACTTGTTCATTTATGAAATTAGAACCTTGCTTCAGGGGCAAAGAGAGCGAGTGAGGGAGTAGGTAGGGGGGAGACCCTAACCGAGAGAGGATCCACGGCGGCTACAGGAAACCAGAGCCAGCGCGAAGGATCAAAGACGGAACAAGACGGAAGACCTGTGTTTATATAAGAAAATGAAAGATCCTTGGAACGTGGAACACCCAGCCATTACCCCACTTTTGATAGGTGGGACATCCATTTGAATTAGATTTCACAGTAATTAGCTGATTAGAACTCGATTGCTAATTGAATGACTACTTTTAGTAAATGAAGAATAGATGAAGATAAAAAAAGAAAGAAGACGTTGCATAGTACCCTGCTGACTTACGAATACCAACAGCACTAAAAGAAGTAGTGCTTTCTCTCGGGATTCACTCTTATTCATAGATTCATACATATTATATATACCACGGATTCCCCCTTCCTTCGGCAGTAGATGAGGGCATGGTGATCAAGAGACTGACTGACTTACCTTACCAATTACTCAATGCCTGACCTGAATGTGAATGCCGAATGCCGGAGTAGCGGTAAGATTAAATAAGTCAATTCTATAGCTCCTATAGGGACGTAAGCAAGGTAAGAAAGTAACTAAGTAGCTCTCACAGTACGCAAGGTGAATGAAAGCCTTCTCTTCTCCCCAGGAGAAAGAATTGAAGATTTTAGTTAAAAGGAATTCCCTGATCTAGTTGTTTGCCTACCTATTTGCTTTCCCCAGCTCTGCTGTATCTTCCCCATACCGGAGATTCCCATTGTCGGAGTCAGTGTAATTGCTACTTTCAGGTTTTGAGTTCTGTTTCAGCCAGTGGGATACTTGCAGTTGGAGTGCCAAGCCAAGCAGTTGGAGAACTTTTTATTATGGCCGCTGCTCATCTTTGAATTACGATTCAAAGGCGCCTTATACTTCTTAAGTTTAATGAATTCCATCCCTTTATTGAAAGAGTGCTAAGGTAAACCCATCTAGTTCCAGTCCAGCAGTCCCATTTTTGGAGGAAATCCCTTTCTTGGCTTCAGCCCCTTTCCTTTACACAAAAGAAAGTTTTCAAGCCGGGGTAAAAAATAGAGTATCAGCACCTGTTATTGCAGTAGTCGTCCCTTCCAGCGAGTGCTCTTTCCCCAGATCCAGTTACAATTTGAGTTGCTTTTGGAGATAGGATTCCTCCCGCATTCAACTTCAATAGCTAAGGCCTTTTCTAAGCCTGTGCTAAGGTAAGCCTATCCAGAAAGTGCCAGTCCTTCTCCATATGAGTCAATAGGGTCCAGATCAGATAGGCCAGCCAATAAGGGAGTAAGAACGGACGATAGAGACTATCTAGATATTTATTTACCAACCTCCCCTATTTTATTGATTTCCTTGCCTTACTACCAAGATAACGTGCCTAAGTAGCATAACAGTCATAAAAGAAAGGGTTAAGAGTAATAGCAGTAATAAGGTTAAGAACGGGCTACTAATCCCGGGCCTACCCCTACTGTGAATTAGACCCCTGATATAGAAGTCCTACTTCGCGCCCCTCCTTTGCCATGGTGATTCCTAGCTGACAGAGGAGTAGTCTAGGGGCAGGACAGGGATAAGGCTTGATTGGCTAAGGGACGGGCAAAACCACTTATAAAAGATAAGAAGACTAAGAGCCGGTTACGATTATGCCTGTCTTTGCTTATGCTTATGTTGTTCCGGTGCCGGGTGCTCTTGCTGATACGACGACAAGGCTCTTTCCAGACCTACTATAATACGACGAGAGCGAGGCTCCGAAGGAGTTTCGGGTGGAGTTAGGCGGGAAGTCGGGCTTGTGTTGTAGCCGTTCTTTGTGCCAGTTGGTCTTGCGAGGAAGCTACATGAGGTGTCATCAACTGCTGTTTTAAGGCTCCCTATTGACCGTAAGAAATCAAGATTCAGTAGGTTACAGCGGGAGAGACCTCATCCAAAACGAAACGGTTGTTTTCTCTTCTTTGGGTGGGGCAAAAGCATCAGGAAAATGTTTTCGTTCGGATACAGACATGGCAATCTACGTATGTAAAGTCTCGATTAAGCTGCCCAAGCATAGATCCAACGCACTACTCAAGTAGGCGGCTTTCACACTGTCATTGTAAAAGAAATGCCCTTCTAGCATTGCCACTTGCTTCAAGCTACTCTTTCTTCTCTCTTTCACTCCCGATTAAAGCATCAAAAGACGAGATCGCTATCACCTTACGTGACTTAGTTTAAGAGCTTCGGTATATAGAAAGCATATTCTTTATTAGCAATTTCTTTCACTTTCCCCTCAAAAGAGCTCTTTCTTCCTCACAGCTACTTCTCTCAGTGCATTCGATGGAGCAAGAGGAAGAACTCCTACGCAAACAGAAAAGACTGGGACCGTCAACTCCAACTGTAGCAGGGGTAACGCCTCCCTTTTCGCTCCTCTCCCGCCCTTCTCTGTCTTGCGAGTGGCTTTCGCTCCTTTGATTGTTTATTCAGGACTTCGTCTAACTCTAACAAGCTAGCAATTCCCCCCTCCTTTAGGGCTGATTAAGGAGTCGCAGGGACCACATTGTAAAGCAAAGCCATAGTTGATATGTGCTTAGAACGAGTCCTTTTTGATTGCAATGCAAGTACTATCTCAAATCTATCTCTTTAGCGTCAATTCGTTCTCTTCCCGGTCAGAGCAGGTGTGAAGTCTACCCATAGATAGAGAAGCCGCATGGAAGAAAAAGCTAAAGTTTGCCCGCTTGCAAGAATCCTTTTCGTTCTTCCTTCCTTGGCAAATCAAATAAAGTCTAATCTGATTACACAAAAGACGGAAGAAAATTATTTATACACTAATACACTTAGACTCATACCACACTCAAAAGAGAGATAGGAAAGAATCCAAAGCTTGCAAGGGCTTCGAACGCTGTTAGGACAGAGAAATTGGAAAGCTAGGACGGCCTTGAATACGGAATAAATTACCAGACGGACTGGCTGGTCCACTTGTACGTAATAGAAGAGAAGTCAAGGCAAATTCCCCTGATTGGAGTTCCAATAGGGGCTAGTACACATTCCCTGACGAACGAATGCAATACATGGAAGGCTTACGGATGTAGTACTGGACGGCTTTACCTACTTTTCATACTAGGCTATGGAGTCTTTCGTTCTCTGAGAGCGCGTGATTAGATTCTTATTTAGAGTAGGATTCCCGATTCAACTCCGAAAGAGATGCGACTTCCCATCCTGGGCTTTATCCGTTCGCTGAGCACAACAGAATACAGAGTCATGTCAATCATTGAAAATTGGAATTAAAGAAAGATAGCCTTGCTGCAGCCGGAGACATTTTACTAAAACGAAAAAAGAAAGACCAAAGGGCGTAAAGCCAAGTCTCGACTAAGACCTCGGGATGGGATATTATGAGGTTTAGTGATGGGATATTAAATTTTCCAGGAGATATGTACAAGTAGTTGATCTACCTGACTCCGCGATCCCTGAGGGGAGGTTGGGCAAAGCCTAATGATCCGAACCCTTTCTTGTGGAATCTGGAGAAGAAGCTTTCGCGGAATACAATTAAGTCTTAACACAGAAGGCAGTGGCAATTTGCTGAATAAATAGCCGTAGGGCTCGCCGACTGGCCTTTATCGGCGCTTCTATCGAGTATGAAGAAAATGGCCCCAGCTTAAACCAGGCTTTCTACTAAATAGAAAAAGAAGCCATACACAAGAACTAATGGATCGAACTCATCCTTGGTTGCTATGAAAGATATCGGCCTTGCGTTGCGGAAGGAACGTTCTGTTCTCTTTTGAGTTGGAGGCAAGAGCTCTTCAATAATGGTGTGGAACAGTTCAATGGCGGATCTCCCTCTCTGGCAGGTACGGCATTCAGCTTGTGGATCGAATCGGGTGAATAGAGAAAGGTAGTATCCGTGATCTTCTGGTTCAAGCCTAATTCCAATCGAGGTTGCCTCCGCTGGTTGCCTTAAAAGCATGAAATTCGGTCAGCCTTGGTTTGACATTCATCGTGGATAAGCTCTTGCTCTTAGAGAATCTACTCTTTGATGCGCAGAAGACGGGGTGAGCTAGACTAATGGCATGGGAACTTCCTTTCCTCGAGAAAGCAGGTTCGAATCCCCTTTCAACCTTCTCTTACTATTTTTCTATGATAGAGGAGCTTGGATAGCGGAAATAGTAAGCGAGATCGTAGCGTAGAAAGTCTATCTTTGTTTATGATATTAATAGTTTGTGAGATTGATCACTCCTAAAAGCAGCCTTTAACATGTGAGACACTATTTGTCGTTCTTTCAGGAGTTGTAGAAGGTATCAACTTTAGATGCCAAAGGAGCTAGCCACTTTCATCGTATATAGAAGAGGCAAAACTCTTCTCTTCGCTATCCGAAATAGCGGAACTTCTAGCCACCCTAAGCTCTCACCTTCCAAGCAACCAGAGCAACCTTCCAGAGGGCCCCCGCCGAAGCTCGTCAGTTTATGACGAGTGGAATGTGCTACCTCGGTTCTTATCCTCGCAGCGTGTGGCCCCTCCCCAGACAACGAGAATGAGATTACAGCGGACACACATCCCGTTAAAGGGTCCACAACAGACGATTCTCCCATAGTATTGGGTCGTTTGGCTTATAGATCACGGCCTGGGGCACCTTTCAGATATCTAAGAATACGAAAAAGAGCCTCGAGATGTGACGCCCTTACTAAAGGAGACTTTGCATAAACTTACTTACAAGGCTCACAGCATGAGTGATATCCGGTCGTGTGATGATGAGATATGAGATAGACGCCTCACAAGTCTCCGAAACTTATTCTTGAGATCGTCAATCATCAAGATTTCAGCCGGTAAAAACAGACGTAGAATCAACTTCAACGCAGATCCTTGCGTGGATCGTTGCGTTGTTTTTTGGTCGCACCAAAGCGGATTGCCGATCTTCTTGGCGATACAACTTAGGCTCTTACTTCCGCAAAGGCAAATCCCTCAACTTAACCCTAATAGGGATTTTTTTTTATCATCCTTCCCATCCAGACAAAGTATTCCCCTTCCATTCTTTCAGTACTAACAACCTCCCATTCAAAAACATGGCCCTCCCTCCATTACTCTCTGACGGTCTTACAATAAAATGTTTTAGAACACAAAGAACCCATTATCCATCGAGAACAATTGGACCTCCCCTTTACATCTCCAAGCGAAGGCAAAAAATTGCTTCAAGAAGCTATACGCCGGTTTCTTGCCGACGCAATAACCGACTAACGCTTGTTGAGAGTTAGTATTGATTTATCCAAAGTTGCTCCTCCGACGGCTGGAGTAAGGGATTGTCCACCTCACCGCCCCGATTAAGCAGTTGCTCCCAATTCCTCTCGTCGTCCAATAACATATGTAATAGAACTCGCGCTCCTTCCGCCCGTCACAGACTCGGAACTGGCTTGAGTTCGGCCCGGATTGACTGCTTGATGAAGGTTTGTTTGTTGAAGCCAGGAATCCAACCTCTATCATACATCATACACAAGACCGTGATCACTCAGACATTCCCGGGGCTATCGCTCCTTCTTCTCGTCCACTCGGGAATGAAGCCTTGCCTTTCAGAATCTCTTCACTGGGAAGTTCAAATCCGATTCTTTCCTCCGCTAGCTTTATACCCTATTTTTTATTGATTCAATTCCTCTCCCTTTGGTCGAGTATCTTTAAACCTCTCCCGAGCTATTTCATTCTCTCCTCTCCTTATCAGTCGAGTTTCTTTGAACCCCCAAATATGCCTGTCTACCTCTATGAGGTAAAGCTAGGAGCAGTAAGTTCACCCCCAACAAAGCTATACTCCTTCTCTGCCAGTTCGAGTTACCATTGTTGATCCATCAGCTTCTGAGCTAGCAGAGTCAAACTAAAAAGGTGTACAAGTCACCTCTTGGATATCCGATCGAGACATAATTGCTGTGGTCCGAACAGCAACTCCTGTGCCATATTCGAACCCACCAATAGCTGTGGGAGAGGCACCACCGCCGCTTAGCATATCCACTTCCAGAAGCAGATGGGAATGGAATAGAAGAAAAAAATCCAGTCGTTTATCCAAAACCAGAATGAGGGCTTATTCTATTCACCGAGCGGAAGCAGCAGCTCCAGTCGCGGTTGACCCATCATCATCTCGCGTCGCGTCCCTCTCGGATCGGGAGCCCGAAGCATACCTATAGTTAGTTCTTGAGCCCCCTGTTGCCAAAGCGAGCAGTCCCCCCAACTAGCATCTATTAGTTAAGGAAGGGGGTTGGGGTACGGGACGCAGAAGCATAGGGAGTGATAGCAGCCTGATCCGGTTAAAGACCAAGAGCATTCCTACGGGATTTAGATTAAGAACAACCAATGGTGGAGGCAGTTGATCTTAATCAGCCAGTTGCCAGATTCAGATGCAGATCGAATTGGACCCGTTCCAGCCAAAAAACGTGAGCGCCTAGCGCGAAAGGTTGCTTTAAAAAGACTATAGTAAGGGGCCTTTTCTTGCTCGTTAGCGCTGTTTTTTGATTTCAGGGGCGCGTTAGCGCTTTACTAATAACATAGAAAGGGTTCCAAACCTATCCTACTAATAATAAGAAAGGGGAAAGCCCCTAACAAGTTGCTGAGTTCGGCTTTCGGGGCTACCTACTTTAGGGCTAATATATAAAGAAGAGCCCCTTTAGGGCCTTTTTGTTTAAGGGCTGCTCGCCTTTTTGAATAGAAGGAAGTGGGATAGCGGAGGTGATTTCGGTAAACCGATGCATGAGCTGAGGCTCCCATGTCCCGCCGACCCTCCGAAAAAGTAAGGTCGTAAAACGGCTCATAGGGAGTCAGAAGCAAGCAGAGTCAAAGGCGGGTCAAACTCACATAAGCAGAGGGGGAGACACATTCATGAAAAGCGAGAAGCCGTGCCGTGGGGGACTGACCAAAATGGAATAGATCTTACTTTCGGGTAAGAGTAGGAACATCTATTAGTCCGTATCGTGGGTCTACTTGTTACAAAAGGCGAACATCCCCATTCCAAAACATTCACATAGGTCCTCAGTCAGGCATCGAAAAGAGTCTATTTACCTTTACAATATTCCGGAATGTATCATGGCCCTATCTATTCATCTTTTTATTCAAAAAAAGAGTTCCGCATCTCATCTCTCCGGGGGAACAAATAGGCGTGGGGAAGAGGGAGAGGGGGGGGCTACGAGCCCTCTCCCGTTGCTGTTCCCGGACCGCCCATCCCTTCCTTCCCCTTCGCCCGGCCTGGTGAGGTCCGATGAGATCAGATCTCTCGAACGAAGTGAAGTGATAGGAAGGCTGGCGGGAGATCTCTATTCATTACACCCCCTTGTATAGTAAGGGGAAAACGGAAGTGCGCTCCTGCGCACCAGCTGAAGGCGATCGGCAGTGAGGGAAGCTTACCTTATTATTAGAGAAAGGGGAAAGCCCCTAACAAGTTGCTGGATCGAAGTAGAACATTCTCCATCCGCCCGCCAGCAGCAGAGGGGGTTCGATTCCCGTTATACGCGATGTGGCGAAAAAGACTGATTCGACGGGATATGCCTGCATTAAGATTTAAAACTTGTCGTCTACTTTCAGGAAATGTTCGGAACAGAGAACTTACAATAATACAACGCCGCATTCTCCGAAGATTGAGGAACAAGAAGAGATCTATTAAGAGAAAGATTTCTCCGAGAAAAAATCTTAACAGTTACATCAAATCACAAACTACACGAAAGTTGCCCCTTTTTCATGGGGATTTACCCATCACAGAGATGCACAGAGGAACAGAACGAACTTCATATATCCCTTTTCTACTCAATCCAGAAACAAGATCGGACGTTATTCCGGTTCGTCTCCATTTTCGTGAAACTATTCCTCAAGCAAGGCAGCCGATAAGTCATCGAAGGGTTTGTGTGAATAATAGAATGGTAAGCATTACTCATTTGAAAGTTTCCCACGGTGATATAATATCTTTTCAAGAAAATTACGCGAGAATCCGCGGTGAAGAAATAAGGAGATCTTTCTATATCGAAATATCAGTTGAAAAAATCATAGGCAAATTCCTGCCGGTAAGAATGTGGAGAAGAACCAAAACAGAATGGTTCCGCCTACTCAAAACTAAGAGGGGATGCCGCCTACTACTAAAAGACCGGTTTTTGCAACAACAGTTGCGTTCTTCTATGCAAAAAGAAGACTTAGAAAGAACAATGAAGTTTGGATCCGAAAAAGTATGCTTAGGCGCTGAGCACAACAGAATGAAGAGGAATTATTTGTCTCATTTCAAATCCCTATTCTTATCGAAGAGAAGAAACGAGAAAAACAACCGAAATCTTCCTAATCGAACAAGAAGGCCTATAGTTGACAACTCTTCTGATTCGACCGATTGCTCCGCATCCCCCCATCCGTTTACGATGAAGAGAAGAATCAAAAGGATCGAACTACCTACTCATTATTCGGAGGTGAATCATAGAACACCAAAAGCTGTGGTATTTTATGGACCTAACATAGGTCACATCCCTTACGACATAAGATTGAAAGATCCAAACCTTCCTCTTCGGAGCGGAAACGGACGTGGCCAAAACATATAAAGATCGGCGTAGTCACTCATAGGGACATATCTATCCGGATAGAGGATAGTCTAGATCGATTCATAGATAGATTTATATCCATATAGATAGGTATCTCCGTGGATAGAGAAAAAGATAATACCTTGATTCATTCCATTTTTTGATTCTGATTGATTGCCTTACTCTAACAAGTAAGCAAGTAAACTACCTTTTTGACGACAAGTTTTAAATCTTAATGCAGGCAAGAGGTACGTAGTTCTCGACCGTAAGGGAGAAGGAAACACCGTTTTAAACATTTTTTACTTGAAGGAGCGTAGACGAACGAGCAGAGCCCAGGATACAGGGAAGCCCGTCATAGAGCAGTCTTCTACTTCTAGAAGACTGCTGGCCTGAGAGAAGAGAAGGCGGCCTCTCTCGGGCCCAATGATTTCGGTTTTCTTTATTTTTTAAGGGGCCCAGAACCCTAAAAGGTGGAGGAGAAGCAACAAGCCGAACCTCTGATTGACCTGGACACATAAAAAATTCTCGGCGTCGAGATAGATTTCATTTCTTTGAGATTCCGTAAGTAACTAAGTGAGTGCTTTCTAAGAAGGGCTTGGCTTGGAAGAAGAAAATGAAATAGGAACAACCGCGCTGGTCGTAATAGATCGACTTTCATGCTAGTTCTTGCTCCAGCATGAAAGTTCCATTTCAGGGAAGGACGACGTACCATGATACTTTCTGTTTTGTCGAGCCCTGCTTTGGTCTCTGGTTTGATGGTTGCACGTGCTAAAAATCCGGTACATTCCGTTTTGTTTCCCATCCCAGTCTTTCGCGACACTTCAGGTTTACTGCTTTTGTTAGGTCTCGACTTCTCCGCTATGATCTTCCCAGTAGTTCATATAGGAGCTATAGCCGTTTCATTCCTATTCGTTGTTATGATGTTCAATATTCAAATAGCGGAGATTCACGAAGAAGTATTGCGCTATTTACCAGTGAGTGGTATTATTGGACTGATCTTTTGGTGGGAAATGTTCTTCATTTTAGATAATGAAACCATTCCATTACTACCAACCCAAAGAAATACGACCTCTCTGAGATATACGGTTTATGCCGGAAAGGTACGAAGTTGGACTAATTTGGAAACATTGGGCAATTTACTTTATACCTACTATTTCGTCTGGTTTTTGGTTCCTAGTCTTATTTTATTAGTAGCCATGATTGGGGCTATAGTACTGACTATGCATAGGACTACTAAGGTGAAAAGACAGGATGTATTCCGACGAAATGCTATTGATTTTAGGAGGACTATAATGAGGAGGACGACAGACCCACTCACGATCTACTAAAAGGCAAGTAGCTTGATATTGGTTCAAATCCAATTCGTGAGCACATTACTTAGCAGTGAACTGTCCTGCTAGCCTTACCCTGCAGTGAAGTTTCTTCCTTCCGCTTGAAAAAAAGCATTTCTTTTCCTTCGCTCGTAGGGGAAATACTTCACACTGGAATCCGGTCTGTCTATCTTACATCGGTTCTTCCATCTCGTTCATACCCGGCGAAGAAAAAGCTTAAATTCACAACCTAGGATAGCTAACGCTACCTTGCCTGAAGACATGGGATTGCCGTAGAAGTCACATGCCGAGCAAGTTCTTGCCTCCTCTTCCTCTACCTATCTCGGGTAAGCTACATCCATACATAGTCTAATCCTCTGATTGACTGTACTAGGTACGGAATCTTAGTCCCAAGAGTTCTGCAGAAGCGGGCTTAGAAAGGGCGGAATGGCTGACTGCTGGACTCTTCCCTATTGGATTCGACAGTCTGACCATAGTCTTTTTAAACTAAGCTCTGTCCCTGGTTTCTATTGATTCTCTTTCAGCTACTGAACTTCATGAAGAGAGGTAGGTTTCAGTGGAAGAAGTGGAGAAAGAATCCATTATAGAATGTTTCATTCCACCCCGCTCTTTCCCTCAAAAAGGAGAGATAGAATGGGATCAAGACTCGGTCAGAAGAAAAAACTTAAAGTCAGAACAGGGACTCTGAAACAATCTTTTCCGCCGAAGTGAATGAAATGAAGTGAGGCATAGGATTGGAAGCTTAGTTTTAGAGCTCAAAGAACATGTTCTCTAAAACTAAGAATTCTGATGAAGCACGAACCCCCCTGATGGTTTTCTTTTGTTATCTGTGATGGCTTAGAAGAGGTTGAGGAGATACCTTGTGTGGAAGAAACTGGGCCCACCGAGGAGGGGTCAAAAGGAAAGGGATGGGACATGTGAGTCAACGTCGGTCTCTGCAATCTGAGGGCTTACTTGCTTTGCCGTCTCTGGGTTATGGATCATAGGGCTTTTACTCTTTGTCTGAGGCTTGTAAAGTCCCATCCTCCTGTACTTTCTCAGTAGTCACATCATCAAGGGGTTCCACTTCAAGTACCGCAAATCTCGAACTCCTTGCAATTTGACTAAGTTGGTTGGATTGAGTGGAGGGGCAACTTTTCTTTGGATTAGATGGGCCCTTAGATGAAAGACTGTCTTTCTTAGGCCCAGATGCTTTCCGTATCCTGGTTGGAGCGATCCTATTGGGCGGGCCCAAAGGTGGGTTTCATGCCTGGTCTGGCTTTCCCATTCATCCGGGTCGGATCAAGAGTGCTCGGGTTGGCGGGAATATCTCTGTGATCACTTTCTTTTCCTCCGATCTCCATCTCTGCCGGTGCAGAATCAACCTCCAACGTACCAGAAGTGGGGCTATTAGTATCCTTGTGTCCATATCGGCCACAATGGAAGCTAATAGCATTGAAACGAAAACTATAACTGATAAAAGAAACAACTTTCTTTCATTCCCTCGGACCCATTTTCTGGAAAGGCCATTAGTCTTACTAGAAAGAAAGGAAGTAAAATGGAGCTGAGCCTATGACCGACTAGCCTGGTCAAAGCAAGCTAAAAAAGTCATGTTTGAAGGCTAGATAGCGGCCTTAGGAACCTACTTTGATTGTGGTACCAATGAAGCTTTCACTCTAGTAGCTTAGACCATAGTGGATCCTCCTACTCCTTCCCTTATAAGGGAAGTAAAAAGCCGGTGCTTTGGTTAACGGCTTCCGAAGTGGAATCTCGGATGTTCCTGTATTATGATTATGGAATCATGGGAATATCCAGTAGATCTCATGATTCTGCAGCCTAGAAGTAAATAATTTAGTTATTCAATTATTTCGGGGAGGCTGGCCACAGCCCTAGCTGTCATAGATTGTCGCTCCAGACAAATGCAAATCTTTAATGGAATCCACTCATTCACCTCTGGGTTTTTGTTCGGGATCAGAAGCGTCAATATGGGCATGCGTGTCTCTGCCGCTTTCTTCCGGTATAGAGAAAGACAGGGGACACACGAAACAAGATAACTATTCGCTACCAAAAAAAAGTCTTCCCCGCTTCCTGAATCAAGAGAGGATCACATAACATTATGAAATGATCCTACGGCAATTATGCCAACCCGAAACCATACTCAGAAAGAGATTCATCCTACAGCGCAAAAGTGCCAAAGCCCGCCAGAGATAGACTCCAGGAATGATTCAAGAGTTCGGACTTGTTTAGTATTGAATTGGAATCAAGACAAAAATGCTTCTTCTATAGAAGAGGTTCATGCTTCCTTCTCCTTAGACTGAGAATTTATTATTATATAGTTGTCTAAGCCTTCCGGTTAGCAGCACCTTTAGCTCGTGGCCCGCTTCTGCCGACTGGCCTTTCATTGAGTGAAATGTTGCCGTTGAACGTCGAGACTTGTCTCTTGGCTACAAAGTTTGGGTGGACTTCGCTTTGCCGCTCAGGTGAGAGGGGTGGAAGAGTCTGAATGAATTCGCGTAATGTCTTCCGTGCAGTGAATAATCTCCTCTATGTGTAGCTGCCAGACCTTGCCGAGTCCTCAGGAGCTGAAAAAGAAGTGTCTTCTTAGTACATGGAATGCCTTTGTAATTAATGGCCCCACAGAAAGAAAGATAGAAATCGAAAGGCAAAGAGATAGGCAAGCGATAAAGCGCATAGCAGCACATAAAAACAAAGACCTTCACGCGACGACCACGCCCGACGGGAGATGGGTGTGTGTTTGCAAGGTAACAGGCTATGACACCGATCAAGCTTAAGAATTTTTGCTGGAGGGCGGAGGCTGTAGTTCCCGTCTGAAGAAAGATTCGAAGATACAGACGCAGACGCCTAACCAAGAGATTCTGTTTCCCCCGAACTAACGGATTCCATTTATCTAGAATATTAAGCGACGAGGCCGCATCTAAAGACAAAGACACAGAATATGACGGTGGGTTGCGGTCAATAGTTTGAAAATAGATTAATACTTAATATTAGTGAAGAAAGCCCCGTGCTTTGTCACAGGGCCGAGAAGGAAGAACAATACGACAGAACAATCCCCTTACCAAAGAAGCGCTAGCGTATAGCGCGCTGCGAGGATTGCGCTTGCTGCAAAGGAAAGGTAACCTATCGTCTCATACTAAGACCTAGCCTAGCCACCGCCTTCTCTTATCTTCCCTTTCGACGTAGCTTTCGAAGCAGGGGGTCCAAATCGGGAAAAAAAACACATAGGATGCTCGAATGCTTTTGTTGAGCCGAATGTGGGATTGATCCATTCTATTCGCTAATTCGGCCATTTAACAAAGAAAGACGGACTCTCCTGCTTTCACTGATAGCTATTGCGAATCAAAAGAGAGGAAACCCTTGTTCACTCAGAGTTCTTTCTGAAACAGAATCGAATTACCCTACTCACCTAACCCACCAAGACCGGATAAGCAGCTAACAAGAGGCTAGCAGCCCTTATCAATAAATAGCAGCGGAGTCACGAAAATAACCCTTTCTTTTAAAGCGCTGATTCACTAGCAGTCTTCCAATTCGACTGAATAAGTCTTTTTGTGGTTAAGCTGGGGCCAGGGTAAAAAGTTTTTCCATCTCCGGGGATCAGATCAGGCAGAGCCTCTACGCTTTCTTCCTTTGCTAAAGCTACCGGGTCTTCATTAAAAAAAAATGCATTTACCTTTCGGGAGGAGAACCTGAATCTAGCGAGGGTGTCCTCGTAAAGTAATGATGAAGAAAAATATCCGTATTATAGCTTAGCTCGGGCTTCTTCCTTTATAGAGGGCTGCTAGAATGCCCTTGCACTGTCAGCCGATCGATGTGGATGTCTTTCATATTTTGCACCAATGTGAATGGAAGGGGCGGGTGCCAGTTCAAGCTCTGTCGGATCTCTTTTTTGATCCTAGGAAACTTAGCTCCTTCCTTCCTCTCCTTATCAGTCGAGTTACTTCATACCTTCCCCTAGTGGAACTTTCAGAAATGAGAGCAGAAAAGGAGCGTTAGTTTATCCCCCATAGTTGGGACCGAGCCTCTGAATTCAATTCTCAAGAAAGAAGAATCCATCTCTAGCGGTTCCATATTCTCTTCTATAAAAAGAACAAGAGAATCTCAGTGAGGGGAGAGCTCCTTCTCAGAAGAAGATAAGACGAACTTTACTTCTCATCTCTTTTTTCGGCAAAACAAGCCTTTTTCTCTTCTCAGTCCCGATCGAAGAAGTCTTTACTAATCGGGTCCTAATCTCTGTCACTAACTCTTCTTGGCTAAGATGATTGAACTAGAGAGAAAGGTCTTTATTCCGCCTGAAGGAAGTGTGAACTAGCTGGCCAGAGGTAGACTCAAGTATGTGACATCCTTGCTTAAGTCTGATAGAGCACCTTTCTTTGTGTATTTTTTAATTGATAGAATACCCCCCCATTATTCAAAGTCTTTTTATTAGTAAAGTGCGTAGAAGACAAGAACTGGCAGTTGCTTTTCCAACAATTCTCAAACGAAAAGTATACCCGTTTTGGCATAGGATCCAGAAGGAGGAAGGCTTGTTGACCTAATCATAGAAAGAAGCTCATATCTTTTCCGGGTTCTAGCTAGCGTACCTCTTTTATTTGGGCATTTTTCCTTTCTGCTTGACTTTGCAGTAAAAGAGTAGCATCCCTCTTCTACAGCGAGCACTGGATCCCCTCTGGCTGTGGGTAAATTAGGACACTCCATGTCGATGCATTACTGCCAGCTGAAGTCAATGGCCTCCCTACGGCGGTCGAGTTACTTCATACCTCTCCTTATCACTCGCATCCCTTTGGTCTCATATCTTTCAAGCTCATACCTCTTCACTCCGGGTTGAGAACCGGATTTCCTACAGCTGAACACTGACCATACTTCTTTGGTGCACATCGAGTTCGATTCCCCAGTTCGCCAAGCTGACCTAAGCTTGAATGTGGCGAAAAGCAAGGGACTGCAGGAGATATAGCAAGCGCAGTCGGTAGTCTGGTCTGATGTATGCTATGCTATGTTGTGTACTCGACCCGACATGTGCTTCGCAGTTGGGATGGTTAGCCGATATCAGAGTCATCCAGAAAGTGCTCATTGAGCTGCAGTAAAGAGGAAATTTCGATATCAAACGGAACTAAAAAACTAGCTTTGTGCTCCAAGGTGGAAATCTCAGTTTAGGAAGGTACCTTAGCCTTCATGCCCTCGATCAAACTATCAACTGACCGACTGGATGGACTAACAGAAAAAGAGTAGCCTACGTTGGCTGGAACACTGGACATACCTACATCAGGACTCCTGACAGACATATACGAATTCTTCCCTCCGGCTATTACACATGACCTGAGGAAGGAAGAAAGGAAACTCACTCCTTAAGTATTAGGCTGATCGGCGGATAGGATTGACTCGTGGACTGGATGAGACCATTCACTCACGGAAGACTTGCTAGATATCGATCCTTCCAAGTGAGCCTATTTCATCATAGGAATTCCCCCAATAAGATCTGGGGGGGGTCCTATAGGGGCCAGGTACACACTCTACCTGAAAATGAGACAGAAATGAATGCAAGACGTGGAAAAAGTGGAAGTCGAAGAAAAATTATACCGCTATGAAGGTTTATCATCAAAATGATAGAGTCGTGGAGTCATTTCAAAAAAGGACTCAATTCTAGGAGAATAGGGCTATCTACAATGATTCTTTAGATTCGGTTGGGGGGGGCCTGGGGCCTCTTCCAAAAATATAAACTTATATAGTAAAGATAGCGGGTGTGCAATTGATAATTATGTATAGTCACTAATTGGAGAGTTATTTCTTTTTTTTAGGCCTGTAGCACTTTGCTTACCTTATAAGAGCGGATTGAGACAAAGAAGCAATAGCCACGCAAGGGATGAAGGAGAAGACTCTCATACTTTCATACAATGTATTCCTGACATCCCGAATTCGTAGATAGGGCTTTGCCGGGTATGAATTGTAAGCGCTTCGCCCCAGTGAAAGATGATTATTCCTCATAGGATTATTGCCCATCCTGAATAATGTGCCCTTCTAACAGAAGATTGTGAACATGAGAGCGTAAAGATCTTATGTAAAGGAAAGCATATCTTTAACGGTAGAGCATTATGAAACCTAACATTTCCACGGTTTAGAGGAATTCTATCAGCCTAAGAGTAATTCCTCTGTTTGCTCTTGATGCAAGGAATCGTCTGTTTGAAAGGGGGTGTGAAAGTGGAAATTTCATAAAAGAAGCAAGATCGTAGCATAGACAGTCTTGCTTACTATCTCCTCCATCTAAGTAATAGGAGGTTCAAGCTTATAGGTAGTGGCCTAAGCGCGTTGAAGCTCCAATGCTTTGGAAATAAGCCAATCATAGGCTGCACATTCATATTCAAGATGTTTACGAATAGGACTAGTTGCTTTAAGGCGAGCTAGCAGCTAAGCTAAGCCCAGATTTATGCTTTTTAATAACCCCTTCCTCGCAGGCCAAGCCTCTTTCAAGCTGTCCAAGCCGGTACCTTGACCTTCCTTTTAATAATCTCCTTACCTTCTTTCCTTCCCATCGGAACAATCGGCTGGCATTCTGACTTTCCTTCTAAGAATATCCTTGTAATCGGCAAGCCTCCTACCAACTCCAATTCGGTCTATGTTCAGTTAGTGCTCACCCGACCTTTCTTCTCTCGTACTCTCCAAAACAATCTGTATTTCGAAACGGGGAATCGCACGCTCCTTTCTCTTCTGCCGCTTTGATCTCTTGTGCCGTTACCGGTGTGAATTACAATTCCGACGTGCCTCATCTATCAGCTCTGGGAGAACATCCATGAACATTCCTGCGCTGATTCACATCGGTCATTGGCGACTGCTTTCTTAGTATGGCATCTTTGTTCGCTGTCCACTGGCGGTTTAGTATATAAGAAAAAGGCTTTCATTTAGGAGCGCTCTTTTCATCCAACTAGAAATATCTTAAGAGAAGAACATCTTGAGTTGAGTAAAAAAAAACGCCTGGTTCACGCGAGAAAGAGTTCTTTGCTTTCGGAATGGAAGTCGGATCGGAACAACAAGGAGAAGGAGGTCATAGGTTAGCCCCGGGAGAGAGCAATCTCTTGCGGAGAAGGACGGAATTGCCCGGCGAGACCAGACTACATTTATCCATTCTTCGTAAGCTCCTTTCTTACTTCTGAAGAAAGCGTAAACTCTAATCTTTCAGAATCTTTGTCGGATAGAGTGGATCGAGAAACCCAGCGCCCAAAGTGCTTTTCGTAAGCCGGCAACGGTTGGCTAAGATCCTCTTTCCGGCTGATGAAGAAAGCCCGAACTCGCATTCCCAGGGAGAGAAAGTGCGTTTTAGCATACTTTTTTACAAGATTTGAGGCCCATTCGAACTTGGACTTGAAGGTGGAATTGGTTACTCTGCCACTTCAGAGAAGAAGACCCCCCCATTAATATAATAAATAAGGAAAGGGCAGAAAAGTGAGCCCAGGCAAACCTACTTCTCGTTATCTTGTTCCTGGTCAAGCTCCCGTACCCGCTCCTTACTACAATCCTCCCCATCGAATTATAAAGTAAGGTAAGGAGGGGCCACTATCAATTTCATAAGCGTATCAAAGAGAATGAGGTCTATCTGCCCTTTAAGTAAAGTAATAGAATTCGAAGTCAAAGCTTTCTTCTAGCTTCTAGGTTGAAGTGGAAGGAGCGATATGACACAGAAGTTGAAGTTCGCTATGTTCACCATGGGCTCAGGCGAATATAGCAAGTGTGAAGCGAGAGTGGGCTTTCTCTTTAGATTGGAAGAAGTATTTATTTTAAGCTTAAAGTCTTTTTCTCAATAGAAAGACGGAGGAGGAGTCAACAAGTGGGCGGGCGCGAATCCTGCGATCAGGGCCGAAAATGAAGTCCATTAGAAAGTACGTTATAATTACTATCTATCATGCGGACAAAATATGAGTTATTCAGGCCTTTCGGTGAGTTCGAGGAATCGTACGAATAATAGGAAATCAATATCCGGGTGACTGGATCGCCCCGGCGGGGTTGCTCTGAACTAGGGGGCCCTGAGAAGCGTGGAACTCTGGTAACGGATCCTTTAGTAGGTGAAGGGGCAAAGCGCTCCCCGGTCCCTCTTGGCAATAGTTTCGTTTCTTAAGTTTTGCCTTGGTGAGTGGGGGAGGTAGCCGAATTAGGAGATCCCTACTTACTGGCACGGACTGCGCAGGAAATAGCGATCCTACAAAGCACCGTTGATCATGAAACTTCTTCGCCAGTTATCTACTCATCCGCCTATTTATAAGTCTCCATTTCGTGGGGTAGTTTTTTCTTATCCTTGCAACTGTGACGATTTTGGCTTATTTCATTTGCTTTTTGCTTGGTTTGGATTTTTCCTATCTTCTTATGAAGATAAAGAGTTTACTCTTTAAGAAGGGAATAAACGCCCTTTTGAGTAGGCTTCTTGGTTGGGGGTGGGATTTTCCTTAAATTAAAGCCTTTCTACCTACATGAAAATCTTTAGGGAGCGGAAACAAACAAACCTGAAATCCAAAAAT